CGGAAATCAAGACAAACCGGGCACTACGGTGAGACGTGAAAACACCCGATCCCATTCCGACCTCGATATGTGGAATCGTCTTGCGCCATATGTACTGAGATTGTTCGGGAGACATGGTCCAAGCCCGGTAAACAAATGCAAATTGAAAAGAATACGTAAGTCAGGTCAAATAGGGGCAAAAAAGAAATGACCAAGTCCGATATTGTGTTGAATTTTAATGATAGACAACCAACCTTCAATATATAGTTCCTATGTCTATATGTCTTATTGCCGCCTGGCGAGACCCAATTAAGCTTTTTTTTTACACTTAAGTTACGGCGGGATGTAACAAAACTCGCACTCTATGAATGCCACTTGATTGAGGGGTATTCAATAAGCATTTTACACTCGAAAGAATTACAAAAGGGTAGGAAAGCTTATTTCAAAGCTAGTAGATATTCGAAGGAACGAACAGCAGTCAACTTTGCTAGCACACTGGCAAAGAAAGCAGGAAACTAGCTGGCAGGTAAAAAAACTGGAAGTCTCCTAAGGAGTTATGCTATACTTTCTTTCATTGGCTTACACAAAAGATTACACAGGGCCTTACCACTAGAACTGACGGGGTTTACTTTATTTACCCTAGGCCTGTAGGAAATGAAAGAGCTTTTGGTACAGCAGTCATAGATAGGGGTACAGGTACTGGAAGGCGATGGCCTTAGTCCCGATCAAAAAAAAGGAACTGCCCCTAGGACTGATACTGCCTGGATGGAACCTAGTCGCTAGCCTGTCCCCCAAAAAAGCTACTTCAACAGGGGAGAGAAAGAGGCTTGTTCATCTAAAGCTTGAAAACTGGTCGGATTAGGATAGTAAAGCATTACGGCTGACAAGGAACTTTCACTCGCTGCAAAGGAAATAAGAAGACTAGTATATATTGCAAGGAAAGCAAAAGTAGAACGAGAGGCGAATCAGAGAAGTTAAGCTGCTTTCTCAATAGGTGACGCAGCGGACAGGGTTCAAACTAGTACTGGACTGTCTGAAAGAAGCAAGAAAGTAAGTCGGCAACTAAAGGAAAGGGCATTCACCCGATCTATGACAACAAGGGATTGGACTGCTTAGGCGGCTTAGTAGCCTTTGCAGGAGTCAAATTTCTTATTTAAAGACATTTTTGACATAAGTCAAAAGGAAGGAAGATGAAGATTCAGTTTTCCCCCCTAAAAAGCGATACCGGAAATGACGAAAGCCTCTTTGAAAGCCGCTGTTGAATCAGTAAATGTGGCAACTGGTGGTAACGTATTCAAATAGTTGATTCCGTGAAAGCCTCTTAAATAAGGAATTTTTAGCCCTATTTCTTCAGTCATTGATAGAGAGGAATGCCCTAGGCTTTCTCTTGGCGGAAGAATGGAACCTGTTGGAGAGGAAGAAGCGCAACTAGTCTTTATAAGTAAAAAGTCTTTTGTCTCTTTCTCTTTGACACCGAATCCACTCTGGGGAACGACTCGGCTAGCTTTGAAGAGAAGACAGAGGGAATAGGAGATGGGATTGGCATGGCAGGTCTACGAACCTGGGCTTTGGCAAGACTTGGGATAGGCAGAAATTGAGGAGAAGAATCATTCAATACCCTGAAACTCCCAGTAAAAGATTGCAAGGTAAAGTAGTTCATTCGGGTGAGGAAGTTCACTCGTTAGGGCGAGGCCGAGACGAAACCTTAATTTGATTTTGATTAATAAGGATATCCTTATTCCAGGGGAAGACTACTCTTAGGAAATTCTCCTTTAATCCAGCAGTGGCGATAGAGATCGAGTCAGTAACCGCAGCTCTTTCGTCTGTTGTCGGAGGAGCTAGGCTACTATAAGGGAAAGATCCCACAGCCAGCTCAAGCTCAGGATAAGCATTTCTTTTAACAGCAGAAAAGACTGGATCTGAGAACGAAAAAGCAGTCGAACGAACAAGTAGTCCCATCCCACGCCTTACTCTTTGAATGCTTTGGGCATAGTTCATAGAAAGATTCATGCTAAGGACTAGCGCTCCGTTGCTGCACTCTCGCAAAGCAGACTTCCCCGATTAGGACTATAAGACATGGGAGAGAGGAGTCGGCAGCATTGCTATTGAATGGAATAGAAGAACCACATTGCCGAATGCAGTTAGCTAGAAAAGCAGCTCATGACCCGAGGGAAGGCGCTATACTATAGAATAAGTTCTTGTCGGACTCCTGCAGCCCACATCAAGACTATGTTCTGGTTTGGTAGCTTAGTCTTAGTCGGCCTTTCCTAAAGTAAGGAGGTAGTTCGACTAGCTTGAAGGCAGGCAATTGCCTTATTAAAGTATAAGGAAGAAGAAGAACGAACTCTTAACTCGGCCGCTCTTCCATTCTTTGAAGATTTGAAGGACGAAAGGCGGCTATTTCAGCCGTTGGGCTTGGAGGAGATTGATTTGGAAGTCTTGAGTGATGCTTTGAATAGCGTAGTTTTGAATTAGATCCAGTAGAGCACAGAGGGAATTAGCCACTTCCAAATCGATGTGTTAAGCATATGGTTGCATTTGAATTTAACCAGAAAAGGGTAGATCCTTTAGAGCCCAGCCCAGAGTCAAAGAGATTTTAAAGGTTATCGCAATGGAAGCAAGTGACTTCGAGGGTATCAAACCATTGAAAGAGTAGAGCTCATTAGAGACCTTCCACTCCCAATTCAAAGTGTTAAGATGGCATTTAGTAGGAATCTCTTATCTTAGAGGCCCAAGTCTTTGCTGTTGATGCTACATATAAGTATTGGTGCTTGGGGCGTTAGGAGTAAAGGCATGGCTTACGGTTAAGCTAATGGTTCCGGCATACTGGACTTTATTATAACATCGTATTCTGGAACGCAGTAGGAATTTCTATAGAACCCCTAGGCCAACGAGAGGCCAATTAGATTCGACGGAAGTAGAAAGAAGTAGTGGTATGGCTTTGAAGGCCAAGGAGATGGCAAAAAGGACTTAGCCCTTACTACATTCCTCTCCCTTTGGTCGAGCGTCTTCAAACCTCCTCTTTCGATAAGCTTTTCATAGCCGTACTCGTAGTCAAGTAGGGGAATCCACTTCCTTGGCTTAGTAAAGGAGTAGAAGGCACTTTGATGCTCATTGGGTACTTTAGAGACATTGTTGTCTATGCATGAGGGACGTTCTGCGCTTTGGGAAAGATTGTTTTCACGAGCTTATGTCAGCCTATCCTGCAGTCCCTTCGGTTTGAGTGGAAGTTGCCGGAGGCGAGTTTGTTTCCTTCGCTGGGATGGAATGGAAGTTGGAGTTTATTTGCTTGGGGGTCTATACGATCAGTCCAGACGAGCTCTAGCCGTTCTGAATTCTATAAGGAATTCTACTCTTACTTTACGGATGAGAACTTCCGCCGTGCAATTGGCTTGCCCCTACCCTAATGAATGAAAAAGCGTGAGGTCAAATGGGCTTTCTTTCTCGATATGTGTTTGTTTATGTTATCCAATTTGAGAGAAAGTCCCCTGAAGCGGTTGAGGGGCAGCTGACCGAAAGGAAAGCGGGTAGGCCGCCTTTTGGTATTGAATCATAAGATCAGAATAAGTCCCAAGGGAAAGGGAACAAATCAATAGAAAATGCTGGTATTTATTGAGAAAGAGCGGATCCAATACCAAGACGCCCAGAACTCTCTCTTATATATTATATATTTTTTTTTATAAATGAAAAAAGGTGTCGACTTTTTGTGGTCCGAAGAATGCCAGAAGGCGTTCAAGAAAATAAAGCAGTACCTACAAGGTCTTCCGGTGTCTTGGTCCCCTCGGTATCAGGTTTTCCCCTCATCCTCTACCTCTCCGTATTAGAGTTAGAGAGATCTATGGGCTGCGTGTTGGGACAGCATGATGATTCAATTCTTGAAAACCTGACACCAAGATTCAAATAGTACTATTTATGTTTATGTTTTGAGATCGGAGAAAAGAGTTCCGTTCCTTACTCAAGTTATTTACTCAATGCCAGGCGATTTGCTAACAGGTCCCCTTACTTAGCTTAGAAGGTCAGGGAGACAGGGAATGTTGGTCAATCCCACCTTGCGACCTTCACCCCCCTTCACTATGTATGGCCTTTCGCTCCTCTCCAGCCGTTTAGAGTTCTCTTGCAACGAGTTCGCGTGCTTCTCCTGAGGTTTGAATTGCAGTACAAGGCCTAAAGGGCTACCAGTTCTACTATTTCGTATGGAATAGTTCTCCCAGGAGGGCTCACTAGGATTTCTCTCTTTGCTGTCGATCCTGGTCCTGTTGGAGTGTCAGTTGCCAGCTATTCAGTGCCAGTTGAAATTACCCTCCAGGCAGCAGGGTAAAGGGCTAGGGCAGACACAAGTTAAGAGCAAGGGTAAAGGATCAAGGGTGCGTAGTTCTTACCCGCTTTATCTGGTAGGTCTAGGATTGGTAGGGTTAACTATAAATCTTTTCCTGGTAGTTCTCTAATAATGACGGCTATTTAGCTACACTTTCATGTCTTATTAGGTGTGGGAATCACATATAGATTGTGTTCCGTGAGTGAGAGTGACATTGCTTATTACAAAAGGCGAATCCAGGTAGTGAGCTATTTATAGCGAAGAGTTATCGATCCGCCCGAGAACACTATAAGGTGGGTCTACCAGTCCAAGGTGGAGAACTCAGAACTCATTAGCTCGAAAAGTCATTAGCTAGATAGGAGAGAAATACCTTATGGAGCGAAAGCATTGGATATAAGCGACTCCTACCATACCTCAAAAGGAGGATTGTTCTGTACGTGGACGGATGTATAGGAACAGGTACGGCGGTATCCCGAAGACCCATGCAAATACTGTGTATGATATGGCCCGTTGAAAGCAACTCGGCCACGATTTTTTCTATTTCATTCTTCAGGTATAGTTTTCTTTGATCACAGATCGGCAGGTGATCCGTCCTTTCTCCCCCTTTCGTCAGTCGTCTTGATCCGCCAGAGGGTCTTGAGCTAGCTTCCTTGAAGAGGGGAAAGAGAGGTGAAGAAGGAGAACCTAAGGAAGGTCTCTCTCTACCTCACAAGCTCTTGGATTCCATGTCTGGAGGCCAGGGGTCAAGCAAGTGGAAGGCCCCGAAGCGAAGTCTATGACAAGGCTTTCAAGATTCAATTCATAAAAATGTCCTCCCGCACTGCGAAAGACTCCATTCTTTATTTTATATTCTTTTTCGTCAGATAAGAAAATCGAAAAAACCTAATACGCCCTGAGGTAGATTCAAACCCTCATCGTGTAGGGCGACACTTTTGATTCGACCAGCCCAGCAAAGATCTGCTTTCTTTTGCCATAGAACCACATACATAACATCTTTTTCATTCCCAGAAGGCCTCGATGTATTCATACCTAGAACTAAGCGAGAGGGGGATGATGCTAGAACGGTAAGCACACACGGACTAAGGGAATAGATCCATTCAAGCTAATTACTATCTATCGTGCCGACAAGATACAAGCTCTTAACGAGGATGCAGTGAGATACAGGCTTTTTACCTCCTTACTCTTTAAAGGGGATCATCTACCTCGCTTTAAAGCGGTTCAAAATAAAGAGCCTTTTAGACACACTCATCACAGGCTTTGGACGAGAAGTTGGAGTCCAATCCTTCTTTGAATAAGGATACACCGGATTCCGGGGGAACCTCACAAAGTTTGATGGAAATGCTGCTCACCTAGATGCCGTGCTGGTGCATATGTTCCACGTGCTTCTACTGGCCCCTAACTCGTTTTGCTTTCATGTACACGTGTTACCTCTTCCCTACAACCCATGACATGCCCTGCTTTCTATGCCCTCAAATACTGGAACTGGGCCCTTACTATAAACCAACCCCACAGATCCCACTCAATCTTTTACACCGATGTATCGTACTCTCTCGACCAGGTCATCATAAGAAAATACTGCTAAATCTTTCCGAAGTGAGAGAAGGAGGGAAGGCGCGCTACAACTAAGATAACAGCCAGCTGAAAAACGCTAGCTAGCTAGGCTAGCGCGCAATGGCTTTCTCTGATAGGGGCTCGCTTCTTCAAGCTCCGCCCAACCTATACAAGGTGCTGCTCGCTTTCTCTCAGCCACTAGTGGCTTATGTAGTGGTCGGCATTCCTACGTGCTCCTCTTTGCTTGCCCCCTACTTAAGAATCCAAAGGTGACCTTTGGCTGTTGTCTTGACGCTTTGGTTACGAAGGTTGCCGGGGTCTAGGTTTATGGATGGATTTAGTCAGCGAAAGTGCCTCAAACTCAATCAATATCAACAACATGTCGTGACCGGGGTTGATTTTGTCAGAAAAGAAAGTAGGTTTCGGGGGTTCATTGATTAGTACACCTCCGGTGCTGGTAAGGTCGGGACCGTGGTCGTCCGTCTCCGGTTTGCCGGCCGATAAGATCTCTGAGATTGACCAGCCAGCTGGGTTTTGGTTTGGCTATTCCTTTCTATTGAAAAGGAGTCAGCTGTCTGCGCGAGTCACCTTCTTCTAGGCTCCGCTGGACGACACGGCATTCTCGTTTAAATATAGGCCGGCCGTACTTGTGATGGTTCCCAAAGATCCAATATGACCACTTAGGTCTACGTTGCCACGATATTGTTCTATGGAAGCGGGCGGGCTGTTAGAAGTTCGGCCCGGTTTTTTTTGGTGTCGTAGGGGAGGGATTGACCTTTCTAACGCATATTCAGTCGTACCGGCATGGCCCCACTGATTTGTTTTCGATCGGAGCATCAAGCAGCGCAACCCGGTTCTACTTGACTAAGCCCCGTGCTCGTCCAAGGAGGGAGTTTGCTTTACCCAACTCCCTTTTTGATAACAAGGCAGAAACCCCCGACCCGACATTCATTAGTTTCGAATGAAGAATGAAGAGTGCCCCAGCACTCCTATCAAAATGAAAAGCGTTACTTTACTAAACAAGCAAGAAAAGCTCTTTACTAATAACATAGAAAGGGCTTTTCTCGCTTGTTGCTTTCTTCGCATGCTTGAGCGCATTAATAGAATACATATATAAATAAAAAGGCTTTACTTGAGTTTTCAATAAGGTAGGTTTCTTACTTAGTGCTTGTGCTAAGGGAGTAGACTTTAGGGCTCTTTTCGTATTATGAAAAGGAGCAACGGCTTTCGCGCAGCTCAATCCCTTGCTTTGTTCTATAGTAAGGGGCCTTTTCAATAAGGCTCGCGTAGGGGCGCTCACGTTTTTTGGCTTCCCTAAAATCTTCGATTTTTAAGTTGGTAAAGACCCACCCTTTGTTTCAGTCAGAATGAGTCCCCGGGACCCCGGGACATTGGCTTCCGCCAACAGTGGACTATTAAGGATCGCATCCCGCGCATATTCTACATTATAGCCTGCAACTGATTCAGCTTCCGCTTCTGGGAGATCAAACGGAGCTCGATTAGTTTCTGCTAGACGAGAAATGAAGAACATAACCAATACAGGGAACAAGGGAATACCGGACCATATCTGCTTTTGCGCCATGACAATCTCACTCGAATTACGGGGACCTACACATATTAGTACAGTATACCGGGGTCCCCGGCCAGAACCACACGTGCAAGTTTCCCTGCATGTGGCTCGTCCGCGCTTTCCGAGGCGCTGCCTGTGACTCAGCATGGGAGAAGGGGGCGTCACACTTTCGTGTTTAGAGCATTGTCCGGGCCCAAGCAAAGCTTTCTTGAAGAGGCTGGGCTGGTTCCTTTTCGGCGCCCGCATTTTATTTAGATGTTGGGGCCCCAGGAAAGTATAGGTTGGCTCCCAGCTCCATCTCGGCCGGCATCCTGCTCTCGAGGGGGTGGGGTCCTGGAGCGAACTACTCATTGCTGTCTTGCCCCAACCCAAGGAAGGGCATTTGGTGAGGAGCATTGTTTTGAGGGAGTCAAATCCTTGTTCTATCAAACAAGACACTTCATACGTGGTTGACAAGCCACTTCGAGGAAGCGACTGGACTGGAGTGCTTTCATCAAATGATGCATATGGGCTGAGCCATTCCCATCCCAAGTGGTGGCCCGATTCGGCCTGGCCTGGTCGGGAAGAGATTCACATAGAGACTTTTGCTATCCGGGAATCTCTTTCTATGTTAGCTAGCGGGGGCGGGCTTTCCTATGATAGTCCCGCTGCGGCCTCTGACCGTCCGTCACGTCTCATCTTGATTTGGCTATACTTGTATGTAGCCAGCCTATAAGATAGCCCGCTTCACATGAGAGCCCTTTTTTAAAATGAAAGGAGTTTACAGATAGAACAAGGCTAAAATCAAAAGGCACTCATCAGTCAGCTCGGCCCCTTTCCTATTCAGCTTTGCCGCCTATTAAGAGAATAGGTCCCGTTCAAGCGGCCCGCCCTTATTCATCTATACCAGCTGCCACGCACGACCCAATAGAATAGGAACGATTTCACTCTCTAGATAAGAAGCAGAACGCGCCATCACCTACAGCCCTTTCCTCTGCCGGGGACTTCCACGAAATGAAAACGGGCGGCATCGTCGTATGCTCGACATTTGTTGCCCTGGTTTATATCCCGGAGTACTCCTATGGCCGATCTGTCACCCAACCTACTTAAACAACCTAAAGGCTGGGCCCCGTCCCATTTTGAGAATGACCCTTATGGCATGGCTTAGTCAGTTATTCTCGCAGTTCAGATAAGATTCGGACCGCCACTTCTCTGAAAGCATGGTTCTTGCCTTCCTCTTTCCTCCCTCCTTGGAGCTCGTCCATTCGTTAGGTGATCCCTTGCTCTCACGTTCGAGTGTTTGCTCGTCGTTTAGGCCGGTGAGTGAGATTTCTGCTCATTGCAGTCACCTCCGGGGTTCTTCGCACCTGGATAGTACCAGGACCCTTGTGCCCCGGCCCTTGATCAGATAAAGCCGCCCGCCCTATGACCCAAAACAAAAAATGAGCCTTGCGACGAGACGCGGACATTCCCCATGCTGCGGTTCCCTCCGGTCCGTTCCCGGGTTGGGTTAGGGGAACATCCGAGCGATTGCCTTCGCGGATCCAAACGCGCTCACAAGGCGCACAATAAGAATAAGACCAATAGAGACTTCATAAGAGACCATTTGAGCTGCAGATCGTAATGCTCCTAGAAAGGCATATTTCGAATATAGAGGAGTGAAAGTTCCAACAATCAACGAGTTGATCATACCCTTCTTTGAACCGTACGAGCACGTCCTCTGTCACCCCCCCACCGCGCTTACGGCTCTATACCCCAACCCAACTTGCTCTGGCCCCCGGTCCTCCCTTTCTATTCCTCGGTAAGTGGAAATGCCATGTCAGGTGCACCTATCGTCGCCGGGCTTTCTTACTTATTTTTTAAAAAGTCCCCTCTCCTTATCAGTCGAGTTACTTCATACCTCTGAAAATCAAGGTAGTAGACTTGCTTAGTACTTGTGCTAAGGTAGTAGACTTGCTTACTTGTTAGAGTAAGGTTCGATGTAATTGAATCGACCTACAGGGAGTTTAAAGGAGCCCTACTTAATTAAAGTAAAGCCTACCTCTCTGTTGAGCCCTAAGCCTCTAACCCTCATTCTCAGGTAATGGCTCTCTTCTCTTGTTCAGGATCGGTAAGAAGGAACCTCTCCCATTTCACTAACGAAGGATCTGCATTTCCTCTCCTTATGGCTCTTTGGCTGGCTCTGTGTTCAAGGACTTAGGCGAGGGCATCTCAAGTCAAGTAAGTAAACAAAGTCCCTTCCTTGCTCTATCAGCCTCTAGAGCCATTCTCAGGTAATGCGATTCCATCCTTGGTCAAGTCTTCTATGAAATGGATCCGTCCTACTGAACCTCTCTTTTAAGCCTAGAGCATCATCTTCAGCATCTGCCTTCACAGCCTCTCCCGTTGGCCTAAAACCAAGGAGGAGCGGCCAAAGCTACTGACTTCTGCTAGCAATTGAGCCATCTGGACTTCATTCTGGGCCATATCATCCCTTTCAACGAAGGTGCCCAGTCGAGACATACCTTTCGATCTATCTATGCTTACCTTTGTCTACCTTTCACTAACAATCAAAGTAGGCGATCGGATTCAAGGTAAAGGAGATTGCTAACAACGGGTTCTAGCGCATGAACCTCTAACTCTTGGCCGACATCTCCCGCATTCTCTAGCGCTCTTCAGATACCTTATTCTGGGTAAGACTGAGCCTAGGCCTCCCCTAGCAGCCGAATCCTACCCATCCCCATCTAAGGAATAAGCCTAAGAACCAGGCCACTAGGAAGACATCTATCTTGAGACATCAGCTTAGTCCTAACCATCAAAGGAAGGAGTAAGGCACGCAGAAGTTTATAGATTCGGAGCACGAACTAGTGGAGATGTGATGTCCATTCATTCAATTCACATCGGTACAGGGCACGGCGAGGCACTTTCCTGCGCTCGGGACAAGGTTGGTAAGCATACCTCTGGCTCAGCCATTAGAGTGATTTTTCATTCACGGCTAACTTACCACTAAATCAATCGAAGAATTCCTCATCCAAAAGAAAAGATTTAAAAAACGAAATCCTATGCTGCTTGAGGAAGGGGCCTTTTCAATAAGGCAAAGGCTCGCTTATTCTTCCTTTTCTTCTCCAGTAGCATCTTCTGAATCTGCTTATGTGTCTGCGGGCTGTTCTATATCTTGATTCTGTTCTAGACCCATAGGACCATCTTTCAAAGCTAGCCTATATACCTTACGAGGAGCCACCAAAGGGAGTCTGCGACTTCCTTTAGTTTAGGGCAGCAAGCCCTTTCTGTTAGTTAGTCGGGTGCTGGATCATCTTCTCGTAAGAACCCTTAATCCCCATCCACACCACAACTTTTTGCTTGCTGGTTACAGCTTTAGCGACTGTTACTTTATATTCAAGCTATTTTAGTAGTAAATCGCTTTATATCAATGCTTCGAAAGAAAGCGTGCCGCACTCACGAGGGACTGCCTCTCTGAGTTCTATTCCGAACACAGTTGTTTGAGTGGATCCATTCTCTTCCTTTTTTGCAACCTCTTTCTATTAAGTATAAATCGATGGAACCGGAGCCCCAGAATCTCATTCATTCTCTTTGCCAGTTCAGTGCTACCCTTCCTTTAGGGCGGGCAATCTTAACTCGCTTCGTCGTCATGATCGGGAGAACTCACAATGCCCAGATCAAAGGCAAGATCAGCTCACTTCCACACCGACTCAATAACTTACTTTGGAAGCCGCACCGAGCGCGTTTGATTCCTTGGCGCGCTTGCTCCCAATTCGGTCGATAAGTCGAGAGTCCACTTGTAGAATCCTCGAGCTTTTTTTAGTGGATGTGGATTCACTCCTTAAAGTGCTTTATGAGTCATCTTCTCTCCTGTATGATTTCTTTTTTCCCTGCTTTGAAGGAAGAATAAGCTGAATGAATAATGGAAGTTGCCAGCAGAGTCAGCGCTAGCGGATATCGATGAGGAAGAGGAGGTACGAAGTGCTTTCATCAAAGTCAATTTCCTTCCATTAGCCATCCCTTGCCCTAATGTTGTAAGGCGGAATGCTTAACCAAAAAAGGTATTTTAGACTAGCCGCCTTCTCAATAGCCTTACCAGCTTTAGCTAGTTGTTAAGTGGAGGAGTAAGTCGAATCAGTCACGGAAGACTTTGTCTTAACAGTCTTGGCTTAAGGCGAGAAGGCTTCCCCTTATTAAGAATTCCCTTCCTTTTTCGGGTAGCAGGACAGAGAAGATCGCCTAAAAGAGAGAAATGATTGTGCGAGCCAAAGCTATTGTCGGATCCGTGCCCAGTATGCAGTAGGGGCGATCTTCAGCGGGTGGTTCATGATAAAGAATAGCAGCAGGTGGGACAAGTCGCTTCATAAGACCCCTTCCTCGCCTTCTCTGCTTGCTAGGGGCTTAGAGCCCAAAAAGTCATTGAGGCTAGGCCCTCGGTGTGAACCATTCTCACTCGTAAGGAAGGAAGTCAGTATCCCTTCTTTCTCGATTCTTTTCCTATTGGGGTATACAGACTGAATCTTGCTGCTTACAAACCTCATTGACTCCTGCTTTACTTACTTGTGGAACAGGGCATTCGTGCCGAACTTTTTGTTGAACGAGGTTTTCCTGGGGTCCCTCGATCGACTAAGAAAGAAATAGGGCTTCTTGCTTTAACCAGTCCTGGAAAGACTAGACGGGGGCTAACTCATAACGAGTAGCTCATAACTAGTGAGGATTCGGAAACGCGCTCAAAACTACAACTAGACTACCGCAGAAAAGACCGGGCTTCTTCTTATCGTTTGTGCCCCATTTGTCAAAGAAGAGAGCCAAGACAAGCTCAAGTCATCCGGGATAAGAGAGGGTCCTCTCCTAATAAGCCGGGGTAGGACCGGTCGAATAAGCAGTAATTCATCTTTGCGTAGATGAAGAATGGGCTACTTCCTCACAGATTGAAGACTTGAATACCACTTCTGAAACATAATATTTTACTACCTCAATCAATGCCCGAGAGCAAAAAATAAATCTTCTCTTCCTCTATCTACCCGGGCTAAATCCGTATAATGCGGTCATGGGGCTTCCCTCTGCCAAGAATTTAGAGAGGATAGAATTTTACTCAGTACACATATTCGGATTAGTCAAAATAGAACTAGACAGATCAAGGTGCGGAAGGCAAGCAGCAAATCCAATCCTTTTAAAAGAGAACCTGAATCCCGCCCTCCTTCATGCCAATCACTCTCCTTCCTTCCCCAAGAGCCAACCATGGCATTCTATGCATCTTCAGCTAGCTTTCCCCCTCCGCCTACTATCTAGCTGCAATCCTTCCCTTACCTTAACCCTAATCATGCTTAAGACATGGAATTGAATGCTTTCAAGGATAGGTCATTTGACTCTCTTTCAAGAATTCTCCTCTTTCTTTCCTCCCCCTGAACTAGTGGAATACGCTAGTCGACGGAGGAAGGCTAGCCATGATATCAGGCTCTGACCAAAGATCCTCAACGAATCTGCGGCTTTGATAAATCAGACAACATTTCGTTGCTGCTATCAAAAGCATACCTGATACATGGAGACCATAACGGGATCCCTTCACAGAAGGACGTAAGTTGTTCCATGAGAGAGACTCCCTTCAGGGCGCAATCGGAGCTCAATTTCAAGCAAATTGGCTTCCAAATACTTAAAGATAAGACACCAGAACTCACCTAAATGGGCGGATGTTTCACCGTCCATGGGGGGGCACCTTCGTAACCAAAGAAGGACTCCTTCACAGGAGTAAGGTTAGAAACAAAATGTCCGTGGCTGTCCAGCAAGGATGCTTGGGATAGCAATAACCCATCACTCCCTAAAACTGGATAAGCCGCTTCTACCAGTGTCTTGCCTTAAGGACACAGAATCAGACAATCCTGTGCTGGGGAGGTTAACCCCCACACCATCTGGGCCTGAAACCCAGACGATGCCAAGCCATACTAGCCGGGACTATCTATTCGAAAAAGAGCTAGAACTTGAAGGAAGACCTCCTTCCCATAATGAGAGTTGAAAGGGGATCTGATCCACCCAACATGTAAAGAGGGCATGAACAATAGATAGGGCATCTAGGGAATGGAATCAACAATCGAATAAGTGATGACTTGACTGATCTTGATGTACTCTTTTTCCAGCCTTAGCCTTAGCCTTGCTAGCACACCCAAACACAGACCAAGACCGGTCAAAGTCTACCTTCACATGTCTACCCAGGGCATATAGGGGCGGGCTTTACTTAGAAATAGGAGAAGACTAAATAAGATGGGAGTTAGCCGAGTGCTAAATCGACCAATTTCATCGGTCAACACTTCCACCATTTGCTTGAGAGATGATTTCCTTTACGCACCGGATACTGTTATAAGAGTAGGAGCTCAACCAGGAGTAATAGCTGGTATGGGCAAAAATCCACCTCTTATGGTCGGGGGCGGGGACGCCTAACGGCTGTTAACGTAGTGGTATCTGTTTTCGCCGGTTGACTCCCTGTTTAGTCAGGAAAATCTTTCTAGTTAAGTGGAAGCGTTACCATCTCTATCACACTCACTGTTGGCAAGGAAGAATTCCCAACCCCAACACGAACAGAAAAGCCCAATCGAACTGCGCATCTTTGAGAAGAGATACGAACTCTATTCACCGGGTGGTTTGCCCGTGGGCTTAGAAGAACGAACTCCTTTTTCACCAATTTCTTTGCTTTTTCGCCTTGATAGACCTTCCATATTAGTTAGGACCTTTCCCAATGTTTGCATCACAAACTCAATGGCGTTTCTGAGGGGTGGAGCTCTCCTTTTTTCTCTTTTTGCCTTCTTTACCACACGTCCCCGAATCTTTGGTTCTATACCGCGTCGGGTCGTTGGCAATGGCGTTTACTAGAACTATAAGTATTGGGCGGGCAAAGGAGGCCAAATAGCACAGCTGAGGTAAAAGAGCTCAATCGCATAATAGCAACTGCTGTTGTTGACCCCCTAATAGAGAGATGAGACTGGGAATATTGATTTAGAATAAGTAGCGGGTAATCTTTTATTTCCAATTACCTTAAGATCTATATCGGCCTCATGACTTTGTCGCCTTTGCATTACCTTGGCTCTTTTTTCATCTTTTCTCTGGGCTAGAGATCAATGCCATTAGAGGCGAGTGAAGGAAGGTGGCGATAACGTTAACAAGTCCGCTTAATAGCTAATGGGCTGGGCCACACGCGTCTTACAAAGGCAATTCCAATGGGGGCTTGCAAGGCAGAGCGAATCCTTGCTTGATATGTGTCCCACTCGCGACACAAGGCTAATTGGTGGTCTCATTGGCTCATATCTTAATACTATCTTCGACTGGGGTAAAGTCGTAACAAGGTCGTTTAGTGGGGGCTGGATGGAATCCAATTGCATTTCTTATTGCCAGATTGATTTCTTATGTATAGAATCCAACTTTCTTATTCTTTATGATCGGGCCAATCATTGGAGCTAGGGTTTGGTCCAGCTTACAGAGTCAATCCAGCTTTGGGCATGAACGAGAACCCGGTATCGGTGGAGTGTCAAGCAATCGCCCCCGCTTTTGTCTTTCCCGCCTAAGGGGAATACCCGCCCTCTAGCGCAGGCCCAATTCATATCCAATCACATTGAGTTTATTGCACACAAACTTAGATTCAGTATCGTTTCGGTTCGTAAGCAAGTTCTACTATATATAAAAAGAATGCCCTCCTCCTCGGGGGGTTTGCCCAAAAAATGGTTAAGATATAGCAGTTGTAGAAGAACTAATAGAAGAAGGAGCCGAAACGGCATCTGGTAGCGAATGAGCCAAGGGAGCTCCGAGCCGAGGTTAGTCTTACTAGATCCGACTTCGAGGGGATAAACCCCATCTTAATAGCTACGATTTCCGCGTCAAGGAGCTTCTGCTTCCTCGCTCTTATTCCTCTTCAAAAGGAAGAAGTGTCAATCCGTGGAAAACACGAATATGTTGTTTTTGGGCGTTTTATAATGATTGATTCACTCCTATCCGCTCATAAGATCAGGAAGCTGCGGATACTCCAACAGCCTTACTTGTGGTGGTATGATATCGATCCCCATCCTTCTGTAGTTAGTTTGAGAGTATGTTCTGCGGTTAACCTACATTGACTCCGTCCTTTCAAAGGGCTGAGATCTCGACCTATGAAAGGAACGAAGGGAACCTCTACTCTTTAGATTGAGTGAAGTGACCCATAGGACTAATGGGGCACAAACGATAAGAAGAAAACCTCTACGGCGCCCTTCCGGCTTTGTTGGTGTCTTTTGCGTACAACTAGTTGTTGTTTTGATCCCGGCTCCGGTCAAATGGATTTAGGAAAGCTTCCACGTGACATCCTCGACGTTAGTCTTCTGCTTGAACTGTCTTCTCGAAAGCTAAAGGTAGTTCACCTAGGCCGACTAAGCTTAGCCTTTACCGGGGCACCTTGCCTTCTTTCTATGCCCTTAGCTATCTTATTTCTTTTTTGTTTAGCTTAGAGGTACTGAAAGTCATTAGTATGCCGTGCGGTCACACAACCTAAGCCCATAGCGCTACTAAGTACTTAAGACTAGACTAGAGATGCTTATGGTGCGGGTGAGTATACTAGAGACTGTGCCCTAGTTATCCATCTCATCCAACCATCTCTTATTGGATCAACTGAATCCACTACTGTTCCAGCTATCCCTGCTCTAGCCACTTCCCATCTCTACGCGGGTTATGCCTTTCCTCAAGCTACGGCTTCTTTTTCTCACGCATCCTAGCTTCAAAATCTGGCTTTGGTGGTAACAGTGTCAAGTATCCTTGCTGCACAAGGTACGGGAGTCACTGTGATCGAGTATAGGGCAGCGGAGAGAGGACTCTTTTCTTTTTTTATTTCAATTTCTGCTCTTTGTTGTTGTTGAACTTGCTGTTGCTAGGCTAACAACTGGGAGGGAGTCTGCATAGGATGGGTGAGGGCTTCGGCCTATTGCTTGTCTTCCTGGTCAAGAAAGCTTAACTAAATAAGGAAAGCCATTAGCCAGCAGGCAAGCTCTATCTTGCGTGGAGTTATGTTTGCCCCTGAATTCCATCTTTCCTATCCCTAGCGAAGCACAACACAGGCTTGGTCGAATCTTCTGTCTTGGGCTCTTCTTTCCACATCTCCAGATAGTCGTTTGGAGGCAAAGGGGTGCGAACCGGAGCTCTTCTCTTACTGGTAGTTTTATCTTCATCGGTTTCTGAGTCATTACTGACGAGCAGAGAGTTGGAATCTTGATAAGTCTCTTGGTCTTCTATCCACAAAAAATTATTAGGTGGCTCCAGCCTGGCTTAAGTCACTTGACCACGCGACATCTTCAAGAGAAGAGCCATAGTTAGGTCTTTATGAGTGAAGGATTCTGGATCTTGGCCAGAGACGTCAGCATGTTAAAACTGAATGGAGTCTCAGACTCTTTTTCCGGGTTCCCCAATTCAGATAGGGGGATCAACTTCATCATGAGTGCTTGCCATCCGGATAACATCATTGACAACCAATCCCCACAACATATGATAGGTTAGGGCGAGTGATAGTAATATAGATTCAAGTCCGAACCAGTTCAACTTTCCGTTATCGAAGGCAAGGGAGAGGGAATAAAATAAGACCGGTAGAGGAATTCAACTCTCTGAGCTTCTTCTATAATCTACGAATGCGTAAGAAGGAGGAAACTTTACATGACCGAGAGTCAATCCAAGGCAATCTTCCTCCAGCGGAAGTACTCTTAGAAAGGTTTAGGAACTTAAAGAGAGGAGTGAATCTGCTGCAGCCTTTCTTTAGCTTTAGAGGGGAGTAACTGAACTTCAAGCTTCAATAAAGCCAGGAAAGGTCAAAGACGCTCGACTAAGCAAAACAGTTGCAGAGTCTCATTCAAAGAGCTGATGTTGCGGTAAAGTCAAAAGAGAGTTCTGAGTTCACAACGTTCGAAGATGCTCTTAGATAGGAGCTTTGGTACGAGATGATCGGGATAGGGCGGCAAGGCAACTTCTCTGCTAAAGCAGGAATAAGCTCCACCGGCTAGAGGGACGAGAGAGATGTTATTCGAACGACAGAATGGACGGGCTTAGGGCACGGACAGAATGAATCGCCCGACAGGAGCATCAATGCTCGGACAGATCGATGCACGCACGGGCTGCACGTGAAACGCAGCTAAATGATCGCCCCACAGAGAAAGAAATGCCTTATTAGAATCATTAGAATCAGAAAAACAAACCTTTCAGGAGTTAAAGATAGTTTTAAAAGAGAATCACACCTTCCTTTCTGCTTCTGCCCTTGCTTTAATGCACCCACCTTGAAAAAGGACGATTTTGGGGAATTCCTCTCTTCTCTTGTCTTGCATTGCGGCTAAAGGAAGATTGTTTTCGAATAAGCTGTTTGAAGGAATTGAATCCATAGTAGAACTACACCCATGCACAAAAGAGTTAATCCTTGAAGAGCGGGGGTATATTAGGCATAGAATCGGACGACGGAGGGAGCTCTTACTGCTCGAGAAGGAGCTGTGAGACTTATGTTTGTTCTCGCATCCGCAATCGAAAGGGCAGGGGCAAGGAGTAGTTTAAATAGAACTAAGCAGAAGGGATTCAACGTATCCGGTCTAGCTTTCCATTTCCCTTACTAGCCAGACTAGACTCCCGATTGCCTGCCCGGGATAAAGAAATCGGCTACTCTTTCTCCGCCATGCTAGCAATAGGAGATAGTTAGCTTTCAATCTACTTGTCCCAATCGGCATCCTAGAAGATCCCCGGCTAGGCAAGAGAGAGAGATCGACTAGCAACTTCTGTAAGTCAACTGCTATGCCTATCTCTTCTCTTTCACCAACTCTATCCTATATAATGAGTTGCTTATTCTATCTGTCAGCTAGACAAGTAGAAGCTATGATTGGAAGCTAGCAGTATAGACTTCTTTCCTATTGGATTAAACTAATCTAACTCGGAAATGTCAGTTGCTTAACACATGCAAGTCGAACGTTAAGGGACTTTTAAAAATGGGAAGAGTCGACCGGCATCCTGCAAACAGCAGTCCTAACTGCGCATTCATTCGAAAACCTTCCATGAAAGATGTTTAGGTCAAATTCTGTCTATTGGGCCTTAAGGCGATACCTCCCCCACTGCCCCTCCTTACCCCTATTCCCTTTATCGGTCTAAGCCTTCCAAAAGTTTCAAATTTCGATTCAATCCGTCCTAGCTCTCTTCTAAGGATTCGAAGCTGGCGAAGTGGTCGATGTCGGAGAAGCGAAATATACGAGATCACAAACGTAGATTGCTCGCGGTAATTGTGGCCTCTCGGGAGAATTGATCACTGCATCAAAGATGCACTTGCTAGTACTAGTACATCTGAGAATTCTTAATTGGTTAGTTTAAATAGCCCCAGACTGTGGAACAAAGGAGTATCCCGGACCTACACCGAGGTATTGACGGCGATTCTCAAATATCGCAGAACCAGAATGGGATACGATGAGATAGAATGCAATCGAAACAAAGACACGGGGAACGGGTTACCTACTCTTAACGGTCAAAGCGAACCCACTTAAAATCTTTACAATTAGAAATCTATAATGAATATAGAAAGGATCTGTTTTTGACATGAAATGGCCATATATCTCTGAATTTTGAGATAAAAAAATATGGCAAAACCTATACCAAAAAGACAAAAAATTGGTTCACGTAGAAATGGACGTATTAGTTCACGTAAGAATGTGCCTAGAATACCAAAGGGAGTTATTCATGTTCAAGCTAGTTTCAACAATACCATTGTGACTGTTACAGATCTACAGGGTCGGGTGATTTCTTGGTCCTCCGCCGGTAGCTGTGGATTCAAGGGTCCAAGAAGGGGGACACCTTTTGCCGCTCAAACCGCAGCAGGAAATGCAATTCGGACAGTAGCGGATCAAGGTATGCAACGAGCGGGAGTCATGATAAAAGGCGCCGGTCTCGGAAGAGATGCAGCATTAAGAGCTATTCGTAGAAGTGGTATACTATTCCATTTCATACGGGATATAACCCCTATGCCTTGAAGTCTGATCTCAACATTGGCCTAATTAAGGGTAGGCACCTATTCTCAATTCACAGAAGTGCTCAGTCCTGACTCCGCACCTTGCTTTTTCAACGGAAGCTAGATTGCCACCTTGAAGGTCGAAGGTCAGGCCTTTCAAATCAACAGGTGATTCCCGCTACGAAACTAGGCATTGAAAAGCAATCCACCCAGGAAAGCAGTCGTCAAGCCAGATGCGGATGAAATTCTAACTGCTGCGCTTACGCCTTTTGATTAGACAACTCCTAGTGCCAGGCTAACTAACTAGGATTCGTTCACAGGATTCGTGAAAACAGAAAGAAGAGCTAGCGACTCTAACGAATCTAATCTTGCCCGCGTTGAGGCGAAAAGAAAGGCAGATTCCCTATATAAGTGAATGAATTCTTCAATCGATTCATCTCGGCCTTTGACGATTCAGGTAACCCTACGTCATGGCTTCCATAAGGGCCGTAGGGAGTGTCAAGGTACAGCTTTTTAAAAAATAAGTCAGACTGGAGATTAAATGAATACTCTTCTTTTTGGTTCTTTCTTTCAGCCCTCATCTTCTTGGAGCACCAAGAGAGTTCCTGCTGCAAAGCTCAACTAAAGACTGCCCGGGTAGCTTGATCAATCGCATGGCTTCGATTCCTATTGATCAGAAGCAGAATAATCATCATCCGCAGGATTTGTCTTTTGAAATTAAAAATGCTTTGTATTTTTGAATAAGAAAAATAGAAGAAGGACGATTTATTTAAACCATTAGCCAAGTCTAAGGGGTATTCTACCTTTCCAGGTTTAGGAAATCGTTGACTCAGTTCTCATTACTGGCAAAGCAAAAGAGAAAAAACTAAAAGGCCAAAGGCCTTATGTTATGGGAAGGAATAGCCGAGATGAATGAATTCAATTCCAAAGAGGGGACAAAATGATTTGATAAACCAGTAGCTTTTTTCGGTGAAAAGGTCAAGTTACGAACCCATTTCCGTTCGATAGAGAAATCACTTCTTTTTGGGGTTTTCAGTCTGGCTTTCCTCCACCCGCTATCACGATGTAAACACAGGGTCTGCTCCCGCCGCAGAAAGGAAGAAAGATGAATGAAGGTACCGCGATAGTTGCGCTAGGTCAGGTCTGAGCCCTTCCTAAAGTTTTGTTATTTCATGGCTAGCCGCCGAATCCCTTATTGAAAGCAAGGGCGGTAGGAAAGGAGAATAGAGTGGGTGAAGAGAAAAGGCAGTGCCGTGGTTTGCGGATTGTTGCTAGTTGGTTAGTGTGAATGAATTCTTTCTTCGCTAGCTTCACGCAAACAGAGATTTCACGTCGATAGCGTTATAAACACCGTCTTTTTTGCATAAAGCGCGTATAACAGCGCTAAATAAATCAGCCCTAAGCGCTATAGCGCGCCAACAGGCATTTTGAAAGCTGCCAACTTACTATTGAGGCCCCCCCAGACTCTTTCGCGGAACCACCAATGTCAGCTAACGCACCTGCGACGGAGGCACTACGAGTGGTCTTTCTCCCAGCGCTTCTATCGCGAGTTTCGAGCTTGTGTGGTTCGCCCTAACGGATCGCTCAATGCGCTCCAAGCCCACCCACAACCAACCCTTCTTTCTAGCGCCGTTCCTTCGTTCGCTTCACTCATCTATTGAGACGTACTAAAAGAGTTATAAAATTAAATCTCCTTTTCCTCTCTTTCCTTATACCGCGCCTAGCACACCAGAGACTGATGATGATCCTGCTTACCACTCTAACTCCTACTTCTCAAGCGTGATTCGAAGCTATTCGAAACTATTGAACTCGCTTCTCATGTGTCACTTATTTAGGTTTTAGATTAGAAAGATGAAAAAAGTCTGGAGTTGGAGCCTGACGAATGAGCCTTTGACTGTCCCGTTCCTCACTCAAGTCATCTCCGCAGTTGTAGAATTGGCGAACCCTGCTCATACTGGTGTGCTCGACGGCGCTTGATCGATTCGTGCAGGTGCAGTGCGAATGAATAAAGACTTTCTTTGCACGGGGGGGACGATTGACCTCTTTCTTTCCTAGAGCGAGCTCAAATGGACCTATTTGACTCACAATCGATTGTTCGCCTTTGGTATGGAAGGTATAAATTCGAGAAAGATTCGGCGAAGGATTTTTTTTCATGGGGTGACAGAATGATTTGAATCTCAATAGCGCGGGCCGGTAGGGAAGCACAAACAAAGGCAGATCGATCTAGTCGTCTAGCTTTTCTTTTTGAGGAGGAACGTTCATCATCTCACGGAAATACCACTTCTCATTGCGACTTTGATGGCAAGGTAGGCGGGGAAGGAGACGCCCACTCCGGATACACGCCCTATTCTATAAGCTAAGCACTGAGCGCTACCGCTGCGAGTTCCTAGTGTGTTGTGGTGTTGAGGAATTCTCAAGTGTATTGAAAAAAGACGACCCGCTCCTCTTCGTTCTTGTGCTAAGCAAGTCTACTACCTTAGCACAAGTACGTTGCTATTAAACAATCAATAGCAATGGCTTTACTTTGATCGAAAAGAATGCATTGCATTCCAAGGGAGAAGCAAAAGAAAGGGCCACGTCCGAGGCACAGGCTTCCCACTCAAGTCTTATAACTTCTAAGTCCCACGCCCAATGTGGGAATTAATGAATAAAATGAGTAGTTCTACCAATACCAGAGCTCCACTTGGATTATCGTCAAATGAAGTAAGCAAGCCAGGTCCACGACATCTGGTGAAAGTCTTCAATTCTAAATAAGCCCTTTCCCATCCATATGGGGATGAATGCTATCCTTCGTCACCTTCCTTTTGAAGTCTCTTAGCTTTCCTGCTCTTGCAATAAGCGAGGGTGTCCTGGCCTAATAAGGTACAAGAAAGACTGGGTGGCCGCTAAGAAGATCTTAGAAAGTTAAAACCTTCCTCGAAAGACACGTTCTCTCTTTTGGGTCAGGGAAGAGACAATAAAATCAAACTCTAAGACTCTAATGTGAAACTGGCAACGATACAAAGTACATACAAGATGCCTCCCCATGCAAAGAAGCTCAATGTAGTCGGAAGGTGTCTACTCAAAACGAACTTTGCCTAAACTGATGAAACTTGAGTGAACACTACTGGTTTTTCTTCGAGTGCCGGCTTCTCGTTAACTGCTGTCTTCTCGTTGGCTTGCTTTCTTCTTTCATAAAGTCAGGCAGACAGCTTTGTTTGAGTGCGCCTTGCTTCCTTTGAGGAGGCAATGAAAGTCTCTTTATCCTCTATCGCATGAAATCTTGAGTAGGGAAGTCAAGTTGTTGATGAATGAGACTCTTCCCCTTAATCACTAATCTCAGGTTAGACCTAACCTTGTTTTTTGGTTGCTTGATGGCTTTACTCCCTTCCTTCCGCCTTGTCTTAAGAGATCCCTCCTACTCCATGAGAGAGGGTTAATCAATAATCAATGAGAGAAGGTTCAAACTACAGACTGGGAGAAAGAAGCAAGGCAGGAGCGGTTTCCTTATTTTAAAATAAAGGCAAAGATCACATTCAATAAAGGAAAGAAGTGGATTTCGAACCAGCATACGCAAAGCAAAGAGCGAAAAGGCCTGAGGTACCTCACTTCGCTAAGCAGCGAGAATTGTACTAAAACTCTTTTTCCAACGCCCGCCGATCGTACTACTTCATTCTTAGTGTGCTGACCAGATATCCCAATAATGAGCTAAGAGCCATAGTAAGAGAAATAGCGTTGGCTTTCGGCTTAGTGAGCTCATAAACTGGTAAATATATTCTTCATTTGAAAGAGAAAGTCAGGTCTAGCTGATTCCCGAGTTGACCAATGATAGATAGGTAGCTAAACGAGCTAGGCTTCGTTAGCCAGTTCTCCTTTTAGAAGCTATTCGTAATGACGCCTGGGCTCCCCTCTCCCTTACTTCGAGGATAGTGCCCCATACCAGCACTAAAGAATAACCTGAGATAAGGTATGGAAGCAGTCTGATTATTTCCACTTGAGTCGACTTAAGTCTTTCTCTCCTCGTAAGGAATGGGAGAAGGAAGAAGTCTTACCTAAGTAAGCCTTAGGGGAGTCTATTTCCGATCCGGGTTCAATAATGAAGGAGTTTGAGTGAGCATGAGCACCCGGCAAGCGTAGTCGATAGGCAAGAGCTCACCTTCAAATGAAATGAATGCCTCTGCCCATGGAATCTGCTGCAAAGCTAGACCTGAGACTGGCATTTGTCTTATCTAGGGATAGGTAGTAAGGGGATGGATCTTTATCTTTCTTTCACTGTGCATCAATAAGAAGGAGTTCACGGTAAAAGCTATTGGCTGCTACCTGGCCTGGTAGGCAACTCACCAAAAAGAGTCTATATCACCGATGGGCCAATCCAATTAGACGAGACAGAAGGATGGCATCAGTAGCCAAGAAGGAACTGACTTGACTCGGTCAGCTGTTTTCAGTTCTTGTGACTACGCTTTCTGTGGTTCGAAGACGCTCAACCAGCGGGAGGGGTTCGAATCCTTCCCAGTCCCAAGGACTAAACGGTGGTAAAGTATCACCCTTTGGCTTATTAGGGTAGTAGCCTTCCCTACTGCTGAGCTGCCAACTGTGGTTGTTCTTCATTAGTCTTCGATGAGCACTACTGGTAAAGCATTAGTCTCTGATTTCTAAATGGTTGAAGGCTTTTGATGATTGAGGATAGGAAGGAAAACCCTCACTCACTACGTAAGTACTATATAGGTTAAATAGGTTAACCGGGTTAAAAACCTTGGCTTGCTTGGCTTCAACTAACAACACTACTAGAAGTATTCCGCTTCCACGCTTCAACACTTAAGTAAGCACAACACCCTATAATCGAAGATAATCGAAAGTGATTCTCTCCTCTAGTTCAGAACTCAATAGGTACGGAACAACTCTCAGAAATCTGCCTTACCACCTCACAAACAAAACAGGTACTTTGGTCCAGTTTCTCGAGGTGCGTGCGGAATCCCAATTTCCCTAGAACGGTTCTCGCTCTCCTATAACTCTAACCAAGAAGGTTTCCACTTCTCACTCAGAACAGAAGTTCTCGGGTTCAACCCCAGAGTTGGCAACAGTCGAAGGCTAAGTCCCTGATATAGCTCAGTGAACTAGCCAAGGGTCAAAGTATAAAGGCAATCGACAATCGAAAGTCGAGGTCCCAAGACAAGACAGTAGGTTCAGAAGCCTTTTTACATTACAATCGAAAACCACGATAGGAGCTGACCGGGCAAGAAAGGAAATGCTCCCATTTAGTCACCCACCTTCTATCGTGTCTGATTTCGATCATTCTTAACCTCACACCTCTATGGCAGAAAGCAGTGACGAAGGGTCAGGTAAAAGTGCTAAGATGCAAAGAGCGGAAATGCCGACAACAGAAGTAAAGGAGCAAAGCCATAAGCCAAGCTATCGTGCTGAACAGAAAGTCGTAGAGTGATCACAGCTTATTCACCAAGACGTGTGAACAGCGCCTATTCGATAGCAGCTTGTACCCTGATTCCGATAACAAAGGGAATTCCTCCTTTCAGAGCTGATTCAATCTGGTTATCAGCTTCGGCTATTCTCACTGCTAGCAATCTATTTAGTTAGGTCTATTATGCCTATTCCTATTAGATTCTACAGTCTGACTAAGAGTTCAGAGTCTATTTCTGAGAATGGAAATCAAATAAAGCGAAAAGCCTCGAAAACACTAGCAATTGATCGGATTAACTGTCCCTGGGTCTATCTTCCTTCTACTGAGGCAACAGCGAATTCACTAGCTGTGGATTCAATTCAACCCGAAAGAGCCTATTCGAGAACAGAGTCATTCATGGTGCTCAAATCGTCCTCATCGAATTGTCCACATTCGAATCCTTATCCTAAAAAAAAATCATTCTTTTAGCATGAAAGGATGTCTGTCGGCCGAAGGCGGAAGGAGGACTGGGGGGTCCGGAGGCTTTGGGATTGAGGATTGAAATGTTGCTGCGCTACTTTAGCATTGGATGGAATAAAGTTTCCAACAAACCTTGTTCTATCAAACAAGCTTGTAAACTCCTTGCTTATGGGTCAATTGAATCCAGGAACACTACACTACATTCGCATTCGCGGGAGCACCTTCTGGGATGTACGTCCATCCTACCCACACCTCAAACATTTTGAGATCGATCCTCTCGATCAGAGACGTCGTTCTGAAAAGGTATATCAGATCCATCATCGGGGATGGCTCGAATACTAACGTTTGGAGCGATATTTGGCTTGAAGAGGGAAGCTTGATCGATCTATTCGGAGAGAGAGTGATCTACGATTCTGGCTCACCCGGAACCCGGGACCAGTAGACGGAAAATGTGGGAACCAGAGTTTCATCCTAGAAAAGAGAACTTTAACAAGGTCCCGATCAGGGTCAAACTACCCTTCCTTTCCCTTATGCATCCAGCCGCTTTACTAATGTGAATAGGTTATACAGAAGGGTGGGTTGGTTATATACTCTTATGCGCGTTCCTTCTTCGAACCTTTTGGTATGTATTGCCCCCTAAAGATCAGATCCACCAGACGAGAAACTCAATTCCGCACTGCTGCTGAGTCGTCGGACTTATCCACCAAGGGATTCGTGGAATTTCTGTGGATTGCGTTGGGGGAAATCTACCAAAGCTAGGCAGATAGATAGACTCCTTTCCCGCTGCTAAGGGAGAGTAAGAAACAAAATCAAATGATTGTTTTTTAATCAGCGCCCCCTTTTGGGTATGCAGGTACTACGAGTCCTCTCACTACCAACCAGCGGACATCATCTGGCTGGGTCTTGCCGGTATCAACAACAAGAAAAAAACAACCAAATGGAAACAGCAACTAACTATGGCTCTTGGCCCAGACAACGTCCTAGGCGTCGGGGAGATCGGAGCAACAAGGAACGCCTAGACGACGTTTTTATTCCTGGGCTGAAGTAAGTAGATCGAGAGGTCGTTCCGCCCCTTGTCCCCGAAATATAGGTAATATGTTCTAAAAAATTCTTGCTCCAATCTGACCTAGCTGGCGAGCGATCCCAGTTCGCGGCAGAGAACAAGACAGCAAGCGAGCGTACCTTTGTTCGCTTCTTCTCCACCAAGCACGGAAGTTTAAGGATAACTGTAGGTCGGTGGCTACCTAAGGAAACTCCGATTCGATCCGCCCCCCAGCTGGGAGGCATCTACCTCATCCCGATCACAAGGAGAGGTTCACCATGATGGGGGTACTTTTTTTTGCCCTTCCGGAAAGAATGAAATGCATAGGGGACCATCCTTTTGTTGCGGCATGCTCCTCAGATTTACGGATTCGCAGGGGGCCTCAGGCCCTACTTAGTTGACTGACAATGACAAAGGCTTGCGAAACTAAGTAGGGCCTTTTGAATTGAATCTTAAGTAGTCTATCAGTGGTGCGAAGCGGCTTTGCCCCTTTTCAGTAGGGGAGCGAAAGGTTAGGTTATTATAAAGTCAGCGAACAGCGGTTCTTCTATGTAGGTATGGCCTTCCCCCTTGACTCTCCTAACGTCGAGCTAAGTGACTTCGTAACCTTTGCGTAGCGTAGTAGAATGAAGGCTACGCACTGACGCTCTCTTATCTATTAGCCTAAGCGTCTTCGCTAACTCGCTCGCCTACTATACCCTACTATACAATACATTAGTAGGCTAGGCTAACTCAGCCGCTTACTTCTAAAAATGTAGGGCTAAGTAGCGCCTTTTCCTTTTTTGAATAACCAATTCTCATTATCTTTCATACATAAGTAAAGTAGGCGAACCTATAGGTCCTTAGTAGCGTTGACAAAGAAGAACAGCCGGTTAAAAGACAGCGAATCTTTATATATCAGATATATATATAAAAAAAAAAAATAAGATATATATATATTATAGGCCAGCTTGACAAGCTACCCTTCCTCTTGATCTGAGGTGCGAAGAGAAAGATCTCTTTTTTATGACTTCCACTTATCGATCCCGGCCCGGAAAAGTGCCCTATCTTTGAATGAAAGAAAGGGTTTATGAGCCCTAGCCCTGTAAGCCCACACCTGTGTAGAGTAGATCGTTCAACACCTGCGGCACAAACCAATTTTTGACCTATTGGTCCTAGTATCATAGGCGACCGAACGGCCGCCCCCTAATTACTAGACCAACCTGCTGTAATAATTCCATAAACACCTAACGAAGATATGGCAAACAAATAAAGTAGCCCTATGTTCGAATCTGACAATACCATACCATAATCAAAAGGTACAACGGCCCGAGCGACCAGACTTAACATAAATGTAGCCACTGGAGCCATTCTAAAAAGGGAGAAATTAGCACTACTTGGTGAAATAGGTTCTTTTAGAATCAATTTCAAACCATCTGCTAGAGGTTGTAACAATCCGAACGATCCCACTACATCAGGACCCTTTCGACGTTGCACAAAAGCCATTACTTTACGTTCAGCTAGCACTAAAAAGGCTACTCCTAGTAGAAGTGGTAGAATTATTCCAAGTATTTCAGCTGGAACAGCTATGTACGTTTTCGATTTTCTATTCACTCATGATCTGGCCTGGTCGACCCAATCATGATATTGATGGTTTTGACCTTTTCTCGCAAAAATTCTGTATCAATAATCGGCATTCTTTTCGAGATTGTACCTTAACCTTAGTACACTGAACACCAACCCAATCTCGAAAAGAATCAGTACACGCAACTACATCTCCGCTAATCTATATGCCCTGACGTGAACGGCAGCTTTCAGTGAGTCTTAGTTTGATGATCGAACATTCTTTCGATTGCATGTGTTAAGCAAAGCACGCACAATTGAACAAAAGAAAGAAGATCAAAGAGCTCTCCTCAATAGTCAGATAGGATCGTAGGCGTACGGTGCCTTATCTCGAGTAAAGCTTCGCGAGACCTTATCGGTCTACTCAAGGCGTTGCTCTATTGGGCGCAGCTTTCTTGATCTAGCTTTCTGACTAACTGAATAGGCTCTTGTCAATTCTTTCTTCTCTTAATAAATTTCGAGTTTGTGAGATTGATCACTCCTAAATGCAGCCGTGATCTTCTATACGATAAATCGCCATCTCGTAGCACCACAGCCTGGGAAACCTCTTATCCTCTACCTTACCTCGACAAAAAAATCTATTGGTGGATTATTGTCTCAGGAGGTAGATGGAGTGGAATAGGGCTACTCCACCTGACTCACGGTCGCTCCACGGGAAACCACCACTAGGAGACGAAGCAAGCCGAGGGTTTCGAGGCAGATATCGCCATGACACGGTAGTAGGGAAACCGGTCCTTGTAAGAAGCAGCACTAGAGAGGGGATAGAGACTCGAGACTTCAAACTAATGTCCTTCTTCCTCTGAGCCAGGTTCCTTGTAGAGTCTATCTACTAGAGACATTAACGGTGCTCACCCGGTTGGGAAAATTCAATACTCGAATTGAACGCCCTCCTGAGTACAGTTCGGCGGACACGGAAGAGCTAGTTCATAGGGCTCGTGCAGTCATGGGACCGACGGTGAAAAGCTCGGGATGATGATGGGGCTAGCAACCGGTCCTCCAAGAAGCTAGATCTCTTGGGCGCTTTGTTTCCCTTGTAGCCAAGTCATACTCATTCCGTACGACGGGGCCTTCGAGGTCGGAACTCATCACATTACTGGGTAGATCAGTTGGGGGATAAGGGTTCTAGTTCAATAAAGGTGCTTCTCATTATATCGGAATAATAAGTTAGGCCTGTGGTGCTCCGGGATTCTAACCCGTTCCCTGGTAGTAGAGAGAGAGATCCGCATAAGCCGTGCTGGGGAATACCCGCTAAGTAACTCGAAACTGGTAACTATAGCCCCTAGCTGTGAAGCTCGCCTACCGGGGTCAATTATGGGCTCCCCCTACTACTAGTGGGTGCCTCCGGTTCGAGACGGGACTGTTTAAGAAAAAGAAACTCCTCCGCGGCGGAGAGAATTGAGTTGGTCATTGCTTCGGGTCATCTAAGCTCACCCAGAGAAACTTCGTTAGAGTGGAAAAACATAGAAAGACTGCTGCCTCGCTTCCAACCGCATCTCATGTAATGTTAGCTACCATTGTCACTGAACACTAACCCAAAGTCACCTGCCTTCAGCCCAATAGAATTCCCCTCCATTTTCACACCTACTGTAAAGCTGCCTTAGTCACATCAAGCAATTCCACAAACTTCTTATGATAAAAGGTTATTGTCACCGTCACCATACCAACTCCTTCCGCCAGACCTAAACGAAGCAGCCAGTTTCCCTTCTTCGGATGGGGCTTTTTTCCCCAATATTCCTATAGTGGGAAATCTGAGCATAGAGGAACAAAAAATGTGTAATCATTTGGTCTCATTTGAGAGGCAAATGATAAGGAAGGCCGCGCTTATGCTAAAGTCGTTAGACTATAACCCTGACGAAATAGATGTTAGGGCAGTCGTTTCGGCATTCATTGAGAATGTGGACCCTGAGCGCTTTGAGTCCGTTCTTTTGGGTATTATAGACCCGAACTCCCCGGTATTCATAGAATTTCTAAACGATTGGGAGGATTATCATTATCCTAGGCATTTTCCCAATCCTCCACAGTCACTATTTTAAGGCAGTGTAGTACGATTACCTAACTAAATTCTTAAGTCAAATGCAACTCTACCTTCAGCCAGAAGGAAATTAGAAACTTATTACCAAGGCGGATTAGTTCTTTTTACTGCTCCGCTCACTAGGATACCGTCTTACGCGGTACCCGGTCTCAGACCGGACAGAACGAAACTACTCTCTAGCTCTTTCTATAGCTAATCGAGGAGAAGTTCTCTAGACATCCCTGGTTGTTACCGTTTTTTTAAGTAAACTCTTGTCACTCCTACCTCAGGTTATCTGGCCAAAATATCCTCGATTTTAGTTTTCAATAGAGGGGAATTACTAAATGCCATAAGATCTCGTGCTATCAGAGATCTAGGCACAAGCTCCCATCCCTACTAAGTCTTAGCCTCTTCTCCATACAAAATAAAGGGTGTGAAGCCAAGACCCTTCTACCGTACCGAATTACGCTTTCATCAGGAGCGTAGCGAAAAACAATAAGTCAGATTTTGGTCCGGCTTACTCTCTATACTTAACATATCTTGCTTCCCTATCACCATCTCTTCGGAATGGCACTGAATTCGTACTCCCCAGGCTCCGCACTCACGATACCCCCACAATCTAGTATAAATAGTGGCCGTTCACGTCAGGAAGGAAAAGAAGAAAGAAAGAGGGGGGACGGATCCCCTTGGTAACTTCAAAAGCAAACATGCTTACCGCTCATCAAGACTCTCAGCAAAGACTCCAATCGAGTGACTGGAAGTGGATTTGCCCAAACTACTCCTAGAGTGAACGACTTCCTCTGGCTTTGTGCCCATGATCGTCTAGCCCTTCTCCACACTCGGCACATTAGTCAGGGATCCCTATTGTTGGTGCCAAGGAATCAATGAAAGCACCGACCATGTCCTCAGAACCTGCCCTAAAGCTACTAAATTATTGTCTTTTGGCCTCCCCTCTGATCTGAACAAGCCTAACCATGGACTTCGTGAGTGGCTCAAGAATGGAATCCAATAAAATCTCACTTCTGCCCATGCTAATCTTCCTTGGGCATTCTATTTCCCCTTGCGTGCTGGACACTCTTGTCCGAAACAAAGAAGCCCTGGACCCAAAAGGCTTTGTTGGCAATCCTTATTATATAAATAAATGAAAGTCTTCAATTTAGACTTTTCATTTTCATATAATAAGCAAAGCAGGACTTATTCTTTCTTATCTAGTTACAGCTGATAGGGAAAGCTCTTGTACTCTATAAAGCAAAGCTAGTCTCATAAGACTAGCTAAAAGACTCTATTCCATATGCCAAAGCTTGGAGTGGGAGTTCGGTTCGATCCCTGGAAACATTCTTTACTTCACAAGAGTCCCCCTCGGATCAGAGAACTGGCTTGACACAGCCAAAGAAAAGAGGATAGTTCGATCCCAGATTGAACCGAAGCCTACTTCCTTGCCTTTGAAAAGGTAGGTAAAAAAAGCCTATTCCTTTGTGGCTGGCCCCAGTGCTTAACGTCAGGTTGCCTCCACATATGAAAAGTAAGCCAGCCGTATTAGCTCATCAACTCGCCTTAACGCACCGTCACTATATGGAGCCGGACTTGCGTACGGTATCACTTGCCTAACAGCTGCCAAAAGCGAAAGCTTCAATGTTGACGGGCTTATTGTCTCCTTTCTAAAGGGAAAATCAGCTCAAGTACCTCGAGCCTCGGACAGTCGCTAACCGTTGCGCCTTCTCTTCCGCTTACACCATTTCTTTGTAAACGCTCCGCTTTGCTCTTTGACGCGCTACTTCCGCTAGCAACCAGCTTCGGATTCTCCTTAAGGCACCGTGTTGAGTAGGGAATTGAATAGAAACTTGATTTTTGGTCTCGCTCCCCCAAAGCTTCAACTCAATCACTTGGACAGAGGCCTACCAACAGCGGGCTCTGGTGGGGGAACGGTATCCATTGCCTGCTGCCCCATCCCAATAATACGTGTTTATCAACCACCCCTGTCAACTTCGCACAAGCCAACACTGGCTCCTGCCCTATACATACATTAGGGGAGTCGATAATCCCGGTAGATCCTCTGCATGAATGGGCACGTTCTCCTGTAATAACCAAAGCTACCGTGGCTACTATACTATGTTTGGGGCTATCGTGCTGACTATGATGCTCTGTGAGGCCAGTTCCCTGCAGTAAGATGGAATAGAGAGAAAGGGGCTGTTGCCTGAAACGAATACGAGCATGGAGTGAGCAGAACAATGGTGCGATGTATTCCACCAGAAAAATTGGAAATTAGGAAAATAGTAGGAGGAGGGCTCTGATTATTGTTTCTGACTCTTTTCTCCCGGTAAATTCTCTAGATCTTCTCTGGCTTTCTCCTAAGAAGTGCAGCTATCTCCGCCTCACAGCATCCGGTAAGTTTACCACATAACATTTTCGGTTCACTTCTAGGCACTCTCGATTAACAGAAAAGGGATATGGTTCAACCCCGGTCCACAGGCTCTCGATCTTTATCTAAAGGGTGCTTTTGACTCTCCCTTTGCCTCTTTCTTTTGAATCCTGGGATGGAAAAGCAAAGATCATATCTTGATGCGTGTACCGTACTGCTATCCAAACGAAGATTAATTACCTACCGACCATGTTCGTTCTCTGTGTTGGGCTATATTACGCTATCGATAGAGGAACTTGATATGCGAGATGGACAAACTCGGCTTCATCTAATGCTTGCTCTCATCTTGCGAAGAATGCTTTTAGTCCTTTTCCCTGTCTGTCTACTGAAAATGGCTTAGGGAAAGGTCCCTGCCTAGTGGTTTTGGAATAGGTCAATCAATCCCTGCTTTGGCTGTATCCTTCCATTCTTATCTTACATGTGCAGCCTTTTCTGATTCAATTGCATAAGCCCTAGTTTCTACTCTAGCAGCAATCCTTCCCTCACATCGGATTCACTTGTCCCATCCCCGCTTCCTCCTTGAAGGCCTAAGGAAGAGCCTATGAATGTGCATTCATGTACAGTGGATTCTCGAACAGTAAGAGCTAAGACTGATGCCCTATATTGCCCTATTCACTCCTTGGCCTTTTCTCATCCTTATCGTAGGGGACTAGAGCGAGCTGGCTAAGCCGCATCTTCTGCTTTCTTTGCATTTGGCATTTGTCCTGAAAAAACCCCTTATTGCAAAGAGCTAGCTTATTCGTTCTAACCTTTTGATTCACGTCCGGTAATGCCACATCTAAGAGTTATTCTTCATTAAAATATCTGCGGATTCGTGAAAAGAGAGGATTCGATGCTTTCCCCGTTACTATCACATAAAGAAAGTTGGTGGTGGAACCAACCAAGATGTATGTCGTCCAACCCGACCTCAGACTCCTTCTTCCCGACCTATTTTACTCTCTGGCCGCAGTTATTTAGGTGGTATCCCGAGATTGAAGAGATCGAATTCCTCCCGGGAACACACGAAACAAAGATATGAACTAGGTAAATAAAAATGGAAAAGAGATGTTTCCAATTCATCAAAATCAGAAGCTTTTTCTACATCCATATGATCTACTAAAGTAGATCGGTATTGCCCATATAATGAAAGCAGATCTTGGTCCATGGAGTCCCAAGAAGGTAAGAACTCCAACCTGTCCGCCGCTTCTTCGGCCAAATACAATATACAAGTGGGACCTGCACTATGAGCAAGCTGTGCGAAAAACCGCTTCTCGGTTTCGCAACAACTTGGGCGAAATGGGGTTCTACCGGGAAACCATGGATTTTTTAGTTTTCGCCATTGGTTACTGGTCGAGCCACTGGAATGGAATGAGATAAGAATCTCTGGAGATCTTTCCTCTCCACTTACAAAAAACAGGCTTTCCCTCTGTAGAAGACTTCTTCCGAATGGCATAATTGTCCGACACTACGTTCCTCGATCTTCAAAGAAGACTGACTCCTCCTACTCCTCCTTCTCCTTTAGGATAGGATCGTCGTTGGTCCTTCTTTCACTAATGATCTCACCATTTTCTAGTAGTTTCGCGCGAACGCGCGAGGGACTATCCTTTCTATCGCTTGCGCTTGCTTTTCACTCTAAAAACAACGGTCTCTCTCTTCTATAAAGCGAAGCAAAGCGCATGGCGCTGAAGTGAAGAAAGCTCAATAAACACACACGAACACGATGCAGGGCATAGCATAAATGAGACCGCTGATCATTTCATAAAACATATATGCTTGACCTTTTTCGATGCTTTTTGGGGGGTGACTCACCAACCGACCCAGCAGTGATCGATGACAGAATGGTACGAACAAATCAAAGTCATTGGATTTGGTAGTTCTCCATTGACTTCTCTCTTTACCCCTTTGCATATGTTCCTAAATGGGTGTGCACCTCCAGATGGGCAGGGGCCGGCCTCCCACTCTCTTATGCAGCATTTATTAGCTTAGCTGAGTTGGGTGGATCGTGCAATAAGCCTCTCTCGACCCTCCCTTTCTCATACGTCTTTATGAAAGCCTCTCGCCTTTCGAGATCCGGTCCATCATCAACTCAGTCAGATCTTCTTGTTTGCTTGCTTTGATTAGGCTTCCTTTATTTTATTTAACGGGCATTTCGTGCCTGCCGGAATTCGACCTTTTATCAGCTGGTTGGGTAGCGTAGTAAGGTTAGAGGCGCAACTAGAAGAGTTGGCCCTATATTTAGATTTTTTTCTTAATTTGATTGCAGTCTCCGAAGTCCTTCTTGATCGATGGTCCCCATTAGCATTAGTGCCAATTAGCAGCCGCTTTTTTTGGAAGTCGAGGTACTCATGTGTGATCGCGGATTCCACGGTAGCAGTAGTTCTAGCTCTATATTAGGAGCACGGGGGCTCTATCTATATCTAAAGGAGGTAAGGACCCCTCCCATAGTACGGTACGATGCAGTTGAAAAACTTAAGCCCAACCGGCTTAAGTTTTCTTGCTTTTCTTTGTTGAACCCTCTACGGTCTACCCTCTTTCTCGATATCCCAATTCTAGCGTTCATTAACAGAAGTAGAGATAGGGGGATAAAGTATTACAACATTTATGTGAAAATGACAAAAGCCGCTATAAAAAATATAAAGGGAAGAAGCACATCCTGCACCTTCACCTGCGAAGCGCTACGCTCCTGCTTACGAAAGACTACTTTCCAAGCGAACTACTGAAGACAGACTACTGGGAGTGGGAATAGAATTAAAGGTAGAGGTACGAGGGATAGAGGGCTACGGCAAGGCGTTCGACTCATCATTCTTTAAAATGAATGGCTTCTTCCGCGGTCTATTGGTCAGCATTCGCCTAGCGCGAACTTCACTTCCCAAGAAAAAGCCAATTCAGCGGCAAACTTTCTTTGGTTGTAATTAGCCAGTCATCTCAGTCACCAAGCTAGCCTTTCAACCTGAACTACGTGCAGCCTCCATTGGATCGATTCATAGGAACCTCGTCCAGCAAAGCAATATATCGGAAGAAATAGGTAAGGTTTCATTTTAGGTAGAACCTAAAAGCGGGAATCAACCAATTCATCCGTTTGATCGACGATCCCGGGAACCTTGCCCAGCAATAAGAAATGTTCTTTCTTAGGGAGAGGCACCAAAGGGCCTGACGTTCAAGGTCCCACGAACACTTGTTTTTTACAATCCTTATACTTACAAGAAAGAGTTTTTTAATGCCTGAAAACACAGGGTTCGGTCAAATCCAAAGAAACAAGGGGCTGGTCGAGCGAGTGGATAGGCAGCGCTCAGTTACGTTATTTTCGAAATTGGATATATATTTTTTTTAAAAAGTAGTCGACTTAGACTAGGATATTGGATGGAAGTGGAGTAGTGACGAGACCCGCATGCTCTTTCTCTCGTTCCTCTCCCGAGCTATTTCATAATATCCTCTCCCCTTCTTTCTTCACTATAGATTGCTTTCTTACTCTCTGTTCAAGGAGACAACACACCGGATTTGCCGAAAGAGGGTTGAGGAGTGAAAGCACTCTACGATTCAGATTGAGCTATAAGTTAACCAGTCATGAGCTAATCTCACAGCTCCAATCATAGCAGCCAATGCTACTGTTCGAGTCTTTGGCTTAAGCTGCAACAGATCAATCCAATACCTCTGCTCATCTGTCGTAACACTAACACACTAGTCTATCCATCTATCTATAGAAAACCCCGGCACGGTACTTTACTTCTTTTTTTTTTTTTTAATTTAAATAAAGAGTGCCCCTGGAAAGACTCCATATGCATCTGGTTCATCCACCCACCCCCTCCCTACCCTATGATAAAGGACTGAAAAGCCTCGGGTAGGTCAAAGAGAGCTGGGGAAGGATCATCCCATAGGCTTGTTCTCGAAGGCTCAGTGGTGGGTAGAGTGCTCATGACCTCTTTGAATGCTTTTTCTGATCGACATTAAGCTTTCGCAAGTAAGAGTAAGAACCTATCCAGCTGAGCGGAAGTGCCTTTGTAGCCTATGCGAAGCAAGTCGGAACTGGGGCAATCCATACAGTTTTTGACGAGTTGTCCGCTTGAACTGATTTGAGAAAGGGAGTTCCGCTTCACCTAACGGTAGCGAAGTGAGCTGAGGAGAAGCAATTCAATAGGTAAGCTGTTTAGCAATAGATTCGCTAGCTCTTAGAGAAGACAGAGCGGGGAATTTCTTATTAAGAAGAAGTGCTACTAAGGCGGAAGCTATTAGAGCAGTTAAGAAAGGAAGAGTGAGTTACAGAGGCGATAACAGCTCATTCGCTACAGCCGATCAGCGACAGCTCATCTGCTACAGCACATATGCGAAATATCTGTTAACAGCGCGTATGCGACAGCGCATGTGCTACATCATCATTTCTTACAATGAGCTATATTTGCGTAAAGAAAGTGAGTTAGTTTTGATAGCTCTTGGTACAACAAGAAGGAAGGGGTTTACTATGGTAAAGTCAGAAGGTAAGGCAGATTCTATAGCTGCTGATTCTAGCACACCGGAAACCCTCACAGTAAGAGTGGATAGGCTTACACCGGTTAATTGAACACTTTACTATTCTCGATGCAGCGGGAACGCTCACTCTAACAACGGCACCAACGGATACTTTCACAGCTAATTTAAGAATGAAGCCAATGCTGGTGGTTCAGGAAGTTAATCAGAAGAGGTTGTTCAAAAAGGGATTGACCTAAGGCAAGGTTTACTTATCCTGAAGGAAGGTGTCTCAGGAAGAGAAGTCTTAGTTGAATAAAGGCAGCATTCATAGCGGATTCTCTAAGACCGGTTGAAATCGATACAGTTTCAGGATATGATTCAGCAGGAAGGCTAGTCCGGCAACTGCTGGCTGTCGACGAGGAGGAGTCAACTAGCGATGCCAGCTTCTGAAAGATTATGATTTGAATAACAACAGGAAAGGAAATCTTTTTTCAAGCATTGGGAAGCACAGAAGGAAGAATTCTCGGTTGATATCTCAGCTGAAAGTCTTGATCTAAGAGAAGGGCGTTTTCAAAATGAAGCTCATTCAAAGACTTGGTCGTCGTCGTTTAAAAGAAGAAAAGAAGCCCGTTTTCTACCTAGATCCAGAAAGGGAGAAGCTGAAGAGGAGATTAAACCGCTTCTCCGGAAGAATTCTTTAAAGTATAAGGGGAGCAGAAAAGGAAGAGATATCAAATTTGATATCTTCTGATATATTGAGGATGCTGCAGCAGTTTGGTTTCCCCTCTAGATGGTGTGAGTGGATCTCAGGGCTTGTGTATCCACGATTTCATACTCAATCTTATCTACTCCCTAAGGTGACTTTCAGGGGACTAGAGAGACTAGACAAGGGGATCCTCTTTCTCCATACCGATGAATCTTGATGGCGGACTCCCTTGGTAGGCTTATTGATTAGGGAGCAGCTTCGGGACTTGACTCCAGTTTCCATCTCTCACAATCCATCCCTGCCACGTCATTTTGGGCTGCCATTATTCACTGGGCGGTGCTCTAAAGCTCTTTGGGAGCTGGTGTTGAAGTGTACTAGGCAAAGGTTAGCCTGGGTCCATTTGTTCTCATTTGCAGGTCAGATCTAACTACTGAGATCCTGTCTCCATAGCCTTCAAATTGACTTCCTTTCGCTGTTTTGGATTCCCCCCCTTGGTTGTTGGAAGCTATTCAAAGAGATTTTCTTATGGAGTGGCCAAGCCAAGACCTTGGATCTTGCATGCACTTAATGCGGTGGGAAGCTGTTTTCCGGTCATTAGGTTTCATTCCGTTCCGTCAGGGGTTCTTTCGTTAACGATTCGTAACCATTGCTTTCTGGGAAAGAGGGATCACTAGCGGAGGTTGGCTCGCACTTAGATGTTCAATATGAGTCTGGATTCAGCTTCTTTACCAGGGCTAGAAAAGGAAGGTATAGTCTACCTATTTCATAAGGGGCGTAGCGAAGAAGGCAAGATGAGCTATTAAAGGAGATAGGTGAGTAGATTCGATTCTGTCCTCCTAGACCTCTGAGATCTTCGATCCTCCCATGCCTGAGAGGCAAAAGTTTAGGTAAGGATCCCTTCTAGGTGGCTAGGCTAGTGCAAGAGTCCAAGTCGGGAGCGTCTAGTGGTTTTTGGATCAAGGATGGGCTCTTTCTCACCAGAGGGAATTGCTTATACGTGCCCAAGCTTGGAGACTGAAGGTAATGAAATTAATGTAGTCCCGCTCAGCGCCTATACCAAAGAGCTCAAGTCTATCCATTGATTTCTTCTTGTCTTGCACTTAGTCTAAAAAAGGGATAAAGTTACGTTAATTGCTTAGTTCGACAGGATGACGAAGGTTGAAGCTGACGTAAGGGTGAGGCTGATTCAATCCTGTCGCAATGGAAAGGAAGCTTCACGACCCTTTCTCTTTAGAGCATTCTCTAAAGAGAAAGAAAGAGGGACCTTCTCCGGTCACTGACACCATCTTTCTTCGATCGACCGAAGAAAGAGCACCAAGTTTAGTAGCAGCAGCCACAAGAGCCTCAGGCGAAGCTAGCTCGTCAGGTGAGAGCAAGAAGGCCTTTTCACTAATTCCTGCCACCGACCGGACGTCCGATAGAAAGTTAAGTGCGTCTAGCCCCACACCCAAATTGCTTAAATCTAGTATAGTGGGGCTTCTTCCGATGTGGAATCGGGCGAAGGAGAACGAAAAGAGGATCCTCTTTCGAAGGTCAGGGCGATAGAGAGACTGGCCAAGCTCCCCAACTTCGTCAGCGGACATAGCTTAAGAAGAACTCCCCAAGGTTGGTTGAAGAAGCCCTGCTTGACCTCCTTCCCGAAGAGAGGCGGAAAAAGTAAAGAACGTGGATCTGGTGGATCACACCCGTATTGAATGTTAATGTGTACATGTCAGAAAGGGCGTAGCAGCAGCAAGCAGCCCAACGGATAGTGAAGAGGAAAAGACTCTCAGTGCTCAGTGATTACTTCTGATATTAAGCCAAAGGTAGCTCCTGACTCACGGGTGTGGGGCTGGAGCGTAGGAAGCATTGCTTATCAGAATCCTGTCTGTAGCTGAGTACGGCTTGTGCGCAGAGGGAAAGCAAAACTTTCTTACAAAGCAAAGCTGTGCGCATTATGTAGGTAGGCAGAATGTCTTTTATCTTTTTTAAGTCCCCGAATGTGTGGTAGGGCATCACCCCTTACTTAGTTAGGAAGCAAATGAAAATTGGTTATTCCGCTTGCTGTTATCGAATTTCCTTATTGCTTATTGAAAGCAAGGGAAGGTAGAACAACGCCAGACAGTCATCCAAGAGTCCAGACGAGCCACCATGCATTCTCAGCTGGTGAGTGCATTCTTAGCTTGAATGACTCCGGAAATCGCTATCCTATTCATGTCAGTCGACAAATCCGTTAGCATGTTCCGAGCCGCATCCAGTCGCTATAGGAAATGAAGGAAGACTCCGCTAACAGAGGTCGAATCAAGTTTCGTGAATTCATTCTTGCAGAACTCCGTTCCTAGTGGGCGCTTTGGAAAGGTCTTGCTTTCTTACTAGCAGCTTTGCGTTCAGTCGTTCAAGTTGCTAGCCCAAAAACCGGCACTATCCCTCATATCCCCGATTCGATCTCCAACCAAAATGTTCACTTTTCTCCTTCCTACCCCCGGTCTTTTCCGAGCTTATCAACTGATAAATCAGGTAGAAACCCGGCATAGAGTGTAGCTCTCATCGGCATGTGTTACGTAGTTTCTAGATGCTCAAAAGCTCGTCTATTCTCTAGAAAGATATCTATTATAGCATGACGCTGACTGGGAGCAAGCTGCATCTTATATCTTCAAGTAACAAGATTACCAAGCGAGTGGAACGTAGTTAGGAGTTCTTATAGAATTATAGAACGAACAATACCTGTAAGAAAGAGAAGAGTAGTTTATTCCAAATACGGAGTGCTTGATCAAAAAGGAAGCTCTGCCGATGAAATGTATGAGTGTGTTCCCGGAAAGAAAGGTTTTGACTTTGTTCTTTGTTAGCGAGCATATCCGCGAGATTAGGGGTAGACATGTCACTTCCGGTCATGTGAAAAAATGCTAAAGCTCGAGAGTGTCAAGAAGTTGTTTATGATATCAAAGAGAATGCATCTTTTGACGAATTAGCCTGAGCCTGAGATTAGGAAACTCGACTTCAATCAGGTCTCGGGACTTTAAGTTGTGTCATTCTCCGCCAACCCTGAACTGATAGCGAATCTTCGGAAGCAGTCAGGGGAGTCGAGAATGACAAATGACATTATGAGCTAATCAAACGAGTTTTCGAGCGATAATTACAGATGCGAAATTCCCTGAAAAAGAGAGAGTCCCTGCCTTCGAGGAGCGGTGCTGAGGGATGGGATTATGCGGGTCTTTCCACAGAACATTCATGAAAGCTGGCCCGGGAAAGGACTGAGATGGATTAAGTAGGAAGGAAGTTCTATCTGGGATAGACAAAGTCAACACAGTTCTTTGCTTGGATGCCCGGACTTATCATAAAGTAAGGTGTAAGCACTCAGTAGTAGACTTTCCCAGCTCGAAATGCTGCCTGGAGAGAAAGTGATCTGATGCTGAAATTAGGATCCAGGAGAGCAGGCTCGATAAAGCAGTTGGGAAAGGAGATAAAGGAGATTTTGACTTGACGAGCCACACCAACCCTATGATTCCCAGAGAGAATTTAAATCTGAAGAAGGCCTTGCTAAGCCGGGTTTTTGTCTAATCCCTTCTCTCTCGCAATCGGACATGTTGCGGCGTAAACAGTGATCTTTTCTGTTGTGCTTGAACGGGGTTCATTTGCTAAAGTTGGAGAAGGAGCTGGGGCTGTTAGAGTGCTCGCTGCAAGTCCCACATCCGCGGTTGGTGAGAGTAATGTAGAGGAAGACTTTTCTTCGAAATCGGGATAGTGTTCAATAAACCACCGTTGATGCAATAGAAGTAGAAGCTCTTAATGCAAAATCAGGTGGTGAAGACATTCCCGCTGCTACAGTAAGAGCTGTTGCTGAAAGAAAAAGTGCTAGTGACTTGACGGATAGAAATGTTCACGTAGAAGCTCCTATTTCATCTGCTGGTATAGACGAAGTTCTTTGGATCTTATCCGCTTCAGAGGTTGGATGTGGTTAATCAATAGGGAAAGGGAAATCTCGTATACCAATCCATTCTCTCGCTCGGCTGGAAAGAAGGAAGTTCACTTACAGGCTCATCTATATCTCAATGGCGGGACGGGAAGGAGCAAGACTTGAATCTGTCCCTGATCATAAAATAGCACGAGGGGAGGAAAGTCACTCTCAGTCTCGTTTCTATAAGACCAACCGATCTGCTCCAGGTAAGATGACATTGATCTGAACACTTTTACCCTGGTGGGATAAGATCGTTGGAACCTTAGTTGGGTCTCCGTTTACATGATCAGTAATAGTTTGAATGAATCATAGAAAAGATTCAAGGGAGTCTTATGTCCAACAGCGAACCGCGGCCACTAAAGGAAAGGCATTGGTTCGCTTTCGTTTGTGGAAGGCCCATGCATGAATGAAGTGAGGCTGCTCGACAAGCAGAAGCAAGCACTTCGTTCGGAAACTCAATCAAAAGGCTAACCTTCACTCCACTCCAATAGAATAGGCCTAGGTAGAAGCCCTCACTCTATCTATTGGAGTGGAGCCTGCAAAATAAAAAAGAGGGCCAAGCCATCATTCTTTGGGCTGCTATGTTAGCCCATTCCGGCCAGGGTCCGGTTAGGAAGTCAGTAAATTGATGATTTTGATGATGTTCCTTTAAGACAAAGGAAATGAACTACAGCAAAGGACTTCAACTTAAGAACACGGATAACCATTTTAAGGAATCAGAGCAGAATTCACCCAGCAGCTCTGTTCTCAGTAGGAGAGGAGAAGACTCGCAACCAGATACGTTCGTTCGGTCATTTAGCACGAACTTCACTGCCCTAGCGGGAAAGGCCCTTACCTTCGGTAACATCCTTAGCCCCAAGAACAGGAATAAGAGCAGGGAAGAGATTATTGAAAAGAGAGTACGCCTCACGACCTTCATGACTCCCTTGCCTAATTCAGAGATTCAACCAGTCAAGGAGTCAGAACTCGACTCACTACATACATTATAAGAGAAAGATGAAAAGAATGGAAAAACGAATCCCTCGCCTGCGGAAACAAACAACCAATAAAGAGGATAAAGAACCACTAAGGTTAGGATATCTATTAACTACAAAAAAACTACCTCATTACGGGGTTTGATGAACTTGTACTTCAACTAGAGTAGAGGATTCAAGCACTGGAAGAAGACTCACCCCCTTTCTCTATGATCCTGACCAACTATCCTAGCCATAGTTCTTTTAACCCGGATGATAAAACAAGTAAACCAGACCTTACACGAGTGCTACCAATCGTGGAAGAACGAGCCTCACTGCACTAAGTCGCGAAGCCGGGACGAACTGAACTCTTTTTCTTGACTTTTGAAAAGATGATCTTTCTCATAGAGAGATTGTCGAGAACGCTTCTGGGCCATAGTGACATATTGGAATCTAAGGTTCCAATTCAGCACAGGAAGGCGGCAATAGAGAGATCGAGGTAAGTGCGAGTTGCAGGCCAACCCACCCTGGGGGACCGTCCTAGGGACAGGATCCCAGGTACCCAGATACTAGTATGGTATGGACAACCTCACTCCAGTAGCTGTCGTAGTTGAGGACATAGCTACGAGAGAAGAGCAAGAGGACCTTGCCAATGTCTTGACCTTCATCAAGCGGAGGCGCAAGTCAAATCCGAATAAGCTGTGAATTGGCTTTCTCTCTTGATCTAAGATATTTTTCTATGGGGAATTTGACACAGCCTTTACTTTAGAGGGGCATGACAGCAGATAGGGACTACCCGCATGGATGAGTTATCAAATTATTAACCCGAATCCCCGCAATCAAGTCAGCCAGGTCGGGGTCATTTCCTACCTAGCCGAGTCAGGGAAAGGGCAATCCGTCGCCCATTATCTCCTCATCTTACTAAGTTTAGGGTTCGTCCCTTAGCTGTTTCTTGTTTCCTCCCTTTCCTTGCTAGTGTGGTGACCATTATTGCGTATTTCGGTTTCGTTTGGCTTGGGTTAATTGATATCATGGTAGACGGTCTTTTAGATCAAAAGTGCGTTCTTAACGAGAGGAATCAATGCAGGGAAGGGAGAATGACAAGGGCCCTTTGCTTTCTTGCCCTCACTTCAACTCCTGCACATGTGCTTAGTCAGTCATTTTGATGATGGTAGAAGGCTTTCTCACACATGCTTTGAGACGCGTGGGCCGATCGTGAAATTCGCACAATGTCGATGGCTGAAAATGAAAGAAGGGATCGCTCTTTTCCAGGACCCGTCCTTGACGGTAGTTTTGGTTCCGAAATGGATGGTGAAGGCGCAAGACGTACCTTCTTGTGGGAATTTCCAATCCCTGCCTTTGCCTGGGCTTATCGGGCTAAGCGCTTGTGTACCGAGGCTAGTTGCATGGCAGATAGAGGATGAGCAGTACATTCCACTTTTTAGGGAGGAGCTGAAAGACTAGAGGTTTGATTACAAGACGCGGATAAAGGTATAAAAAAAGCTTCAAGCAGCCTTAGCGTCGTGGAAGAATCTTCATCTGGCCAAGCATAAGCGCACCATGGGGCAAATGAATGTTGACTACTGTAAATTGAGGGAGCTTCCCTCTTCCCTGCGTATGCTCCCTTCTTCACCGCCACGCGAGGAGTCCCATTCTGCAAGGATAGTCGTGGTTAGAATCACAAGCACATAATGTAGCTAAAAAGGCTCGCCCTTCTGTTGGTTCTCTCCGAGTCGCGGAGATATCGTATTTCTTAATAGTTACCTCGTCACAAGGCATCCGTCTTCCTAACTTCATAAATCTTGTCCCTCCGAAGCCTTGCTCTATCAAAACGATTGCTAGAAGAGTCGATCACTAAACCCTTACATAACCATAATGGTGGCTTAATAACCTTTGCACAGAGCCGTACTTGAAAGATAGGATACATCTGAGCTAATTTAATTGAAATTCTTGTGCGTATCACGATGCTCCTTGCTTTTGCCGAGGGGTTCGTCTTGGCTTTGTCTGGTAAGTTGCGATGGCTTCAGGACACATTCTTTCGAAGAAAATGACATGGATAACTAGGAAACCACTACAATAGGAACTAACGGATCTATTCACTTAAGTTGAAAAAGCTGCTTTATGGATATCTACCTAGGGAAGGTCGAAAGCTGAAGGAAGTATAAAAGAAAGAAGATCGTGCTTCGTCTTCGTTTACTACACCGGCAATAGGATCGTCTCGTCGAGTATGAAATGAATAGTACAACCAACGGTGTGAAAGCGTCCGTTAACTAATAGGTATAGGTAGGTGTAATATGTTATAGCTGGCTGCTCCGGAGAAAAGGCTTATTGCTTATCAAAAAAAGTGATTTAACTATCTTACTTGGGCGGATGGGTAGAAAGAGGCGACTTACGACACCTCTGTTAAGGGAGAAACTTTTCTATGTAGATGTTGCACATCAGAAGAATCCGAGCGCTTGCTAGTAGTTAAATTGGCACGTTTTAGACATCAGAACAAGAAATCTCGTGATTGAGGGTTGGTCTTTCTCTCGATAAAAGGCAATGCATATACTGTGGTACTAGTCAAGCATGAAAAATGCAATCAAAGTGGCTCTGAACGATTCAGATTGTGTTGACCGTATCAGGAATAATAAAGTAAAGAAAGAAGACTAAGAATTGTGTATGTTTATGTCAGTCCCTGGATCTATCATGAATCGCGAATGAAGATGTACCCCGGTAATGGAAGAGCCGCCCTTATCTTTCTTTTAGTTCCGACAGCCCTAGAAGAGGGGCTTGGGTTTAATTCGAGGTAGTTGGTAGTTGGGACAAATCTAGATTGAGCCTCTGTTCCTTTTTGGTGTCTCAAAAAGGCATACATAAAGGTGTCTGTCATGGCTAAACAGAAAAAGGAGAGAGAGTGCTTCTATCATAACATCATTAAAAAGAAATGGGCGTTGGAACAAGTCTTCCTTTAATTCTCAGTTGGAGCATCCCCCTTTTCTGCAACAGCGAGAAAGCAAGCTTTAAGCAGTAGGAAGTCGTATTCTTGGTAACAAAGGGGAGTCGGGCTAGCTAGACACCGGGTGGGAAAGGAGGAGAAGCAGGAGTTTTCGATCAATTGGAGGACAGAAAGAGGTAACTCGCCCACCCAAGGATTTACTAAACCAGTTCATGTGCGAGGATAGGGCAAAGGGGAAGTAACTAGACCTCTAGTGAGTCCTTCTTCCTTCCAGTCCTTATTCACCAGTCGTGCTAGTCTATTTCGAGGGATAGAGGCGTGACTACTTTTCGTTCCTTATGCAAGGTAAAGGGCCATCTAGAGGAGTGGGTGTAGTGCTCTTCTAGCTTTCAGAACAAGTATTCTCTTTCAGTCTCTTTCAGAGCCTTCACAGCCAGAGGACTTACTATAGGAGTGACTATGGGAGTTGCGAGTACTTTCTAGTGGTTGTTAGTAGTGGAAAACTAGCAGTGGCAGTAGCAGTCGTAGTAGGCGCGTTAGCGGTGAGCTAGCGAGGAGCGAATGAAATGAGCTGTCACAGTAGGTATCTGAGCGAGGATTGTTGAAAGACTTTGGTCCGGTCAAACTGCGCTGGTTCCTCAAACCGCTAGTGCACTTGAAGCGAAGCATGCAATTACGCCTCCCTTTCGAGTAAGCTCCAGTGTCTTGTTTTGCTCTTCCAGTTCAACAAGGATCTTAGCCTACACCGGTGGTTACCGACCTCGTAGGCCTTTTGGGCTGTGGGGTGTATGTATCGATGCCTTTCTTTACAAGACAAGAAGAGCCTCGAAAAGCGGAAAGAAGACCACTGATCATATATTTTTTTACATACATATTTGATTGATCACCGGTATGAAGAAAGCTAATTATAGGACTTGTCTGTAGGCGGAATAGAGTAGGCCGTTAGGCCATACGGCAAACAGTAAGTACTTTTGACTAATTATTGGACAGAAGGGTCCTTGGAAGGAAGGCAGTAAGGCGAGGAAGCCAGTATATATACCTCCGGTTTCAGAGCTGGCACCGGAGAAAGCAGCCAAGCAGCTAAGTCCCGGGAAGACGAGCTATCAGCTGCAAAATGCAATCTCCCCCCATAACAGTCGAGCAGGCAGATTTCTAGATCTCCCGCTCGTATCTGCCCCTCTCTAGGATGGTATCTCCCCCTGGTTCCCCAAGTCAGCGAACACATACTTCTCATCTTCCATCCAGTGATAGCCATTGAAGAGCAGTGACCATGGTAAGTTTACTTCATACTTGTGCTATACAAAGGATGGTAGCTCCATCTAGAGGATGTCAGGTGGATCTTACGCTTTTCCGGGGACCGGAGCTTACTCGAAAGGGCTGTCTAGCAGAGGTGAGGCGCTACTGGGCGGTTCTTTTCGATCCAATCGCTGACATCTCGAGATGAAACAAGTTCCGATCGGCATGTGTTACGCAGACAGCTACTCAAAGAAAATGGACGGGGAGACAGTCTGAGCTTGTAATAAAGATAGACTCTAGCTGAGACTTATTCGATATCTTATCTTAAATGCATTTTAAGTAAGCGAGTCAGCCAGATAGCGAGGGAAGTAGCTTTCCTGATAGTGCCAGGGGAAGATAGCTATGCCAGGGAAAAGAAACTCCGGTTTTGTCGAGACAAGCAGGTAGTGGCCAAGTGAGAATATAGCCTATAGCCTTCAAGAGTTCTGTGCCTGAGGATGAAGAAAATAGCAACTGGACCAGCGAGAAAGGAAGATGCAGGTAAAATAAGCACTGGGCCAGAAGCACATGGATATAAGGATATTTCTGGTATAGCGACTGGCTAGGAACTAAGTATGTTCTGCCAGGGAGAATCACCTGACATTTAGCAGCTGTATGAGCCTATAATGGATTAGTTGTTTCGACGTTCCATTCTCGATTTACGAACGGAGCCTCGAACAGATCTTGGAGAAAGAGATCTAGGGACTGCGCTTTTGTGTGGTACCATCTCACGTAAGTGAGCCACTGTTTCACCCAAGCTGCTAGAGCAGTATACTCCGCCATTTCCCGAGCTGACTCCGAGGCGAAAACTTCGTCTGGAATAAGCGACAGGTCACGGGAAGTTAACTCCTTTCGAAGGTAATCAATAAGAATTTTAGATAGGGGTTGGGTGGTCTACCACGCCCAATCCATAAGTCAAATGGAAGGGTGGGCTTCTGGAACATCTTCAGTAACCTGGTTCAGTAACTTCGAGATGATAGGCGACTGTAGCGGGATGAGAAGAGGGCGTTCCCACACTGTGGGAGCGTTGGCCTGTTAAGCCAATGTCCTCGCCGCTAGCAGCAATCGGTAATGGAATAAGAAAAGCTAACATAGAGCTACCAGCTACAGGCTACACATAAAGAGCTAGGATGGAGTAGCATTCCTTTAGAGAACCGTAATAGCTCTTATCAGGGCCTCTATTCCTTCATCTGTTAACAGCGCATCTGCGACATCAATAAGGAAAGGAGTCAGGTAAACTAGAGTGGAATTGAAAGACTACTTCTTGATGTGATGATTTAATCCAGTTTATTTTCGAGTCTCATAAGGAAAAGATATGTTCGGCAAGGAAACTGGCAGTGTTTCCAAGATAGATAGTTGTTGCCACGGATCATAGTGCATTGGCCATGACGCGGGAAGTAGTACGTACATTGGTTCAGAGGTGGGGCCCCAGTGCAGCTCTCAAAGGTGAAGATCTTTTGTCAAGGGCTCAAGCGCAAAGAATTATCCTCCTTTCTTTTTGCTCTTCTTAAGGCGAGATCGAATAGATGAATCTTCCCGCCCGAATAGAAGGTGACTTCCCTTGTTAGGTTCAAGTACGTAATATGCTTTCCTAGGTGCTTAAGTCAATGAGTGGATCTGGGAGACTAAGGCGGGTTAGCTCAGTTAGATGCTGTGGACGAAAGGCTTTCACTGGCCTATCGGCGGCTCGGGGAAGAAGAGGTCTTGCAGCAGCGGTAGCATATGCCGGAGGTTTGGAAGAAAGTATGAACGGGGTTTGCCCCCCTATTGGGGAACCTTCTAATCCCGATTCTGCCTTTGGAGCTATAGCTATCTGAAAAGGTCATTTTCAAGTTTCGTTTTCTTACTGATTTCGGCTCGCTACCTATAGAGCCTGGTGTCTTGATAGAGCAGCATCGTTACCAGATCGTTTTATATAAGGGGAATTGGCTTGAAGAGAAAGAAAGGCAGCCGGCTCGTAAACTCGCTCCTAGGTCTCTATAAAAGGGCAAAGAAGAAGAGGGAAAGAGTGTAATGGGGACAATCTAAGGAAGAAACTAGAGCTCTGGAAGATAAAGAAAGAACGAAAGGAAGATGGAGTACTTGCCTTGGTTGTCGGAAGGAAAGTCCTGTCCAGTCTTGAACTAATCAACTACTCTACTCAACTCAGCAAGCAAAAGACAAAGAAAGCAAGTCAACCCTATAGTACATACAGTACATTCCAAAAACGCTAAAGCCCTCTAACCGATAAGTAAGTGCCGAAGTATGTAAGTTCCAACCGAAGTAAGAAGACCTCGACTGGTTGGAGAGGAGTGAAAGTCCATTCCTTCCCATCCGAGTGACATAACCCTAACCCTGTCAACAGTCCTTCAACTTCAAGTGGGATAAGAACTCAACAGATTCAATATCATATGAGAAAATAGGCTGTACTACAATAAGCGCTTCGTTACGCTACGTTTTTCCCTAGGGCTTGAACTGCTGTAGACAAGACCGATAGTAAGACTAGTCAAGCATCTATTCTTATTCAAAGTGATTTCACTAATAGGCTAACAGTCTCGAACTTCTAGAAGGAGCTACTTCCAAGCAGCTACGCGTCTTGGATGTCTTACCATCCCTACTCAAACGCTCTAACCCTATCGCTTTTTAAACTCCGCCCCCTATCTAACTAAGAGTCTATTCGAACCCTAGGACTGATCTTCCCGTTGGTTTTGCTACATCAGTACTTACAGCCGGGTGGCATAGCGAAATTCCTCACCGAGCAGCTCACTCTGAGATCTTTTGTCGAGTCTTGTGTGTGTGGATTCTTTTTTTTGGTATATAAGAGTTAGTCCATACTTATCTCTTTATATTAATCTAACAGACTTTTGAGATCCGATTTGAGACTGGGACCTTAAACAACAGGATTCGCAGCAACGACACTTGACTTTTTTTATAGGCGCAAGTGACTGACTTAGCTTGTTGCTAGATTTTGTTATGAAGAAATTCTTTTAAAAAAGAAAAGAAGATCGGGTTCCTTATGTATCTAGTTTTGCTAGGAAGTGAAAACGTACTTATTTGGCGCCATGAGTCAAATTATTATGCGGGGCCGAATAGTAGGGAAGTGTTTCCGCGAGTCAGAAAGCCTGATCCGTGCGCTGATCCTTCTTTCTATAGTAGGAAGACAAGATCGCAAGGGAATCACTAGTTCCATGGGTAAACCGAATCCGGGTATACCTAGCAAACTACCAACAGATCCTTCCACTTCGGTAACAGAGGCTAAAAGGTACGAACGAAGAAAGCTTGTTTGGGCTTTTAAAGGCTTCGCACCTACTTGTTGTGTCTCCCGTCATAAGACAGCCGGCCGATACGAGAGATTGACTTAGGGGCAATAGCCTGTTTGAATAGAATCGTAAACTAAACCGCTCTATCGCTACACCTGATCTGTTTACTTACTTACTCTTACGCCGCTAACGTGCCCCTTTGTCAAACAGGAAACTTCCGATCTACTTCTGCCGGGTTGGTTGCTCGGTGGCGTAGATGGCAAG